TTATTCAAGATGGATTGTTAGTGTTTTTCAATCCTTGAAAAGCAGAAAAGAAAGCAGTACCAAGCCTTTCGGTTTGGGTACTGCTTTTTCTGTCTAATTTTTCTTAAAAGTTATTGCGAGCAGAGCACAATAACTGTTTCCTGTGCATCCAGCAGGAATTGAACCCGCGACTTCCCAATTATGAGTTGGGTGCTTTTACCATTCAGCCATGGATACATAATATTAATTATTAGTATCGGCTCAGATCTTAAATTGAATATTCCAAAACTGAAATCAATAAAAAAAAATGTCACTAACTTGTGTTGTGCGAGAGTTGCATTGCAAGATTTTTGCAACAGTTTAATAACTAAACTGACTATAATGTAATAGTTTCAGTTATTAGTTCATTTTCGGGAACCATTCATTCCTGAAATGGAATGACCGTAGACAGAGACTGCCAATTAGTTTGGGGCGGACGTAGCCAAGTGGTTCCAAGGCAGTGGATTGTGAATCCACCACGCGCGGGTTCGATCCCCGTCGTTCGCCCGGTAAAAAAAAAAATGTTACAATAAATGTAACATACTAGAATTTATTGAATATTCTAAATAAGGCAAAGTTCAACTCAAAATTAGATCAAACGAATAACAAGTTCGGAAGATAAAAAAATAAAGAAAAGGAGATCAAAAGATGAAAATAGCAGTTTATGGAAAAGGCGGAATCGGTAAATCAACCACTAGTTGTAATATTTCAATTGCCCTAGCTAGACGTGGTGAAAAAGTGTTACAGATTGGATGTGATCCCAAACATGATAGTACTTTTACTCTTACAGGATTTTTGATACCTACAATTATAGATACTTTGCAGTCCAAAGATTATCATTATGAGGATATTTGGTCCGAAGATGTCATTCATAAAGGTTATGGAGGGGTAGATTGTGTCGAAGCTGGGGGGCCGCCTGCAGGTGCTGGATGCGGGGGATATGTGGTAGGAGAGACTGTGAAATTGTTAAAAGAATTAAATGCATTTTACGAATATGATATAATATTATTTGATGTATTGGGTGACGTGGTTTGTGGAGGTTTTGCTGCTCCGTTGAACTATGCAGATTACTGTCTCATTATTACAGATAATGGATTTGATGCATTATTTGCAGCTAATCGTATTACTGCTTCTATAAGGGAAAAAGCTCGTACACATCCACTCCGATTAGCAGGTTTGGTTGGAAATCGCACATCTAAAAGAGATCTTATCAATAAATATGTAGAAGCCTGTCCAATGCCCGTAATAGAAGTGTTACCTCTTATTGAAGATATTCGAATTTCGAGGGTCAAGGGGAAAACCTTATTTGAAATGGTTGGATCCGAACCATCTCTTAACTATGTATGTGAATATTATTTAGACATAGCGGATCAAATATTGTCCCAACCAGAAGGTATTGTGCCAAAGGAGATTCCAGATCGGGAATTATTCAATCTACTCTCTGACCTTTATCTCAATCCTATTGATGAGGGGAAACATCAAAATAATAAGGAAAATTTACTTGGGTTTACGACGATTTAATCAACATAGTTATAATCATTTATGTCACTGAAAATTGATGAAACTCTCATTGTCGAATGTGAGACAGGTAATTATCATACTTTTTGTCCAATTAGCTGTGTATCTTGGTTATATCAAAAGATTGAAGATAGCTTCTTTTTAGTTGTGGGTACAAAGACATGCGGTTATTTTCTGCAAAATGCACTTGGAGTAATGATTTTTGCAGAACCTCGCTATGCAATGGCAGAATTGGAAGAAGGAGATATCTCGGCTCAATTGAATGATTATGAAGGATTAAAAAAACTTTGTATTCGAATAAGAAAAGATAGAGACCCTAGCGTGATCATATGGATAGGTACTTGTACTACAGAGATAATCAAAATGGATTTGGAAGGTATGGCACCCAAACTAGAATGGGAAATTGGAATCCCAATTCTAGTGGCAAGAGCGAATGGACTCGATTATGCCTTTACTCAAGGAGAAGATACTGTGTTAGCTGCCATGGCACATCGTTGTCCAGAACCGGAATTCTCCGTTCGTGAACGAAAAGAAACTATACAAAAATTTTTTTTTCATTCTAGAAAAAAAGAGGAATTGGGGGAATATGTAAATCACCCTTCCTTAGTTCTTTTTGGATCTTTGCCGTCCAACGTCGCTTCTCAACTAAATCTAGAATTAAAACGTCAATCTATCAAAGTATCAGGTTGGTTACCGGCTCAAAAATATACCGATCTTCCATCATTGGGTGACGGAGTTTATGTTTGTGGTGTTCACCCATTTTTGAGTCGGACAGCAACAACTTTGATAAGACGCGAAAAATGTCAATTAATTGCAGCTCCTTTTCCTATCGGTCCCGACGGAACGCGTGCTTGGATTGAAAAGATTTGTCCTGTATTTGGTGTTGAACCCCAAGGTTTGGAGGAAAGGGAGGAACGAATATGGGAAAGTTTAAAAGATTATCTCGATTTGGTACACGGTAAATCTGTTTTTTTCATGGGAGATAATCTACTAGAAGTATCTCTAGCAAGATTCTTAATCAGATGTGGAATGATTGTTCATGAAATTGGCATTCCATATATGGATAAACGATATCAAACTGCTGAATTATCACTTTTACAAGATACATGTATAAAGATGTGTGTACCAATACCACGAATTGTGGAGAAACCGGATAATTCGAATCAAATACGACGTATACGCGAATTACAACCCGATTTAGCTATCACGGGAATGGCTCATGCTAACCCTCTAGAAGCAAGAGGAATTAGTACTAAATGGTCAGTTGAATTTACTTTTGCCCAGATTCATGGGTTTGCCAATGCAAGAGATGTACTTGAATTGGTTACCCGACCTCTACGTCGTCAGAAAAATTTAGAAGACTTGGGTCGAACCACTTTGGTCAGAAAATGATAAGTTAGAATTTCAGATAATTCAATTCATCTAATTTGATTTGAATTCTCAAAATATCAACATATAGAAAAAGATCGAAATTAATTCAAATTCATATTATTTGAATGTTATTTAGTGGATTTGAGCGATAACTAATATTGATTTATTAATCAAGGGAAATTTGAAATGATTATAGAGATCATTTCAAATCTCCCGTGATTATAATGACTTTTGTATTAAAATAATTGAATTTCTCTAACATTCTTTATTAGACTTAGACAAATGTAGTCTAGAGGTACAAGCACGAGATTAGAAAAATTGATATCAAAACTCTGGAATTGAAATTGATAAATTTTATTGCTTTAGAATATATATAGAATATTCGTATTTGTTTTTCTTTTTTGCACTCAATGAGAATCTTGTATTTCATAAAAATCAGGTGCAATATAGTCTTTGCGCAAAGGCCACCCAATCCAACTTTCTGGCATCAATATACGTTTTAGACATGGATGACTTTCATAAAATATTCCTAACATATCATAAGATTCTCGTTCCTGGAAATTAGCACCTTTCCAAATACATAGAACAGACGGGATTCTGGGATCTTCCCTTGGGACAAATACTTTTATACACACCTCTTCGGGTTCATCTGCATTATCGTTTATTCTCGTAAGATGATATACACTAGCTAAGGAACCCCCTGGTGCTACATCATAAGCACACTGAGAACGGAGATAATTAAAACCATAAACATATAAAGCAACGGCTACAGAGACCCAGTCTTCAGATTTTATTTGTAATGTTTCTGTGCCTTGGTAATCAAAACCCAAAGGTCTATGAGCTAACTTATGCTTGGCTAGCCAAGCAGATAATCGACCTTGCATTTGATTACTATTTATTGTCAAAGTATCTGTATAAGGATTTGACATTTCTGATGGAATTTTCAAAAATTTCTTTCCTGCTCGTTACTTTTTACTAACGATTATTCATTCGCCAGCAAACTCTCTTTTAAATATTTCAAAGGGTATGTCTGAAATCGATTTAGATGTTTTGGGAGTGATCTCTAAAGTCGATTTACGAGATTCATAAGATTGATGAAAAAACTTATCCTCCTTATTTTCAATAAGAATACTGGACCCAATATGAAACCTATGCTTTCTAGTGAAATACCTCTTTCTTTGTTGAAACTCATTTCTATCTTCAGATATTTCTTGAGATATTTTTTCACGAAGTTTTATTATAGCATCTATAATAGCTTCTGGTTTAGGAGGACAACCCGGCAAATAGATATCCACAGGAATTAACTTATCTACTCCGCGAACGGTACTATAAGAATCTGTACTAAACATTCCTCCTGTAATAGTACAGGCTCCCATAGCAATTACATATTTTGGTTCCGGCATTTGTTCATATAATCTTACTAAAGAAGGAGCCATTTTCATGGTCACAGTTCCGGCTGTTATAAGTAGGTCGGCTTGCCTAGGACTGGATCTTGGCACCAAACCGTAACGATCAAAGTCGAATCGCGAACCTATTAATGAAGCAAATTCGATAAAACAACAACTAGTACCATAAAGGAGCGGCCATAGACTAGAAAGTCTCGCCCAATTGGACAGATCATTTAGAGTAGTGGAAATCACTGAATTTGGAGTTGCTTGATGAAGTAAAGATGATTCTATAGGATTTATCGCCGGCTTTAGATTGAGATAATTTTCTACTTGCCTTTTATCATTCCAAAATTTGGGGGTTAAGACCATTCCAATGCTCCTTTTCTCCATGCATAAACTAAACCAACAATTAAGATAATCACGAAAATAAAAGCTTCTATAAATGTAAATAGACCCAAAATATCAAAACTCATAGCCCACGGATAGAGAAAGACTGTTTCCACATCAAAAACAACGAAAACTAAAGCAAACATATAATAGCGAATTCTAAATTGGATCCAGGTATCTCCCATTGGTTCTATACCTGATTCATAACTAGTGGCTTTCTCCGGCCTTTTACTTATTGGAGCCAAACTTCTTGAAATTGAGAATGCCAGAATCGGAATAAGACTGGATATGGATAAATATATCCAAAAAGTATCATATTCAGAAAATAGAAACATAAATAGATGATTCCTGTTTAAATAAATCAAATTCTTTTATTTGTTGTATTGTCCATTTATTAATCGCTTCTCTCCCCTCCCAAATGATTCATTATCATTTTTTATACATTAAAAAAATGTTTCGTCTGTGACTTAACACGGAAATGAATAAAAGAATATTTTGTATTTTAATAAATACAAAAATTTACGAAATAGTTCGAATCCGTGCAATTCGGCAGACTTCACGTTGGTTCGTGTTGTAACGTGTTAATATGGTTTGATGTAAGGGAATTTTCTCTATTGAAATAAGGGAGCTTTCAGGGTCGTTGTTTCTAACGATGTGAGATGTGTTAACAAGTTAAAAAGACAACCGAGTTCGATTATATGATTGATTCTAATCGATAGGTACCGATCCACCCGTGGAATATATGAAATCTTTCATAAATACAAATAAAAGGATTATGTATGTGCCCATATTCACGATGTCCGACCTGTTCTTCTCTATAACAGAGATATTGAGAAGAATAAGAGTCTGCTCTGGGTCGCAGTCGAAAGACTATTTATTCTCATTTTATTTATGAAAAAGTATGAAAAAGAAAATTCCAAATTCTTTTTTATTTTCGTATTTCCTTTTTACTTTTTATTTAATGATCTTCTGTGTAAATCGTCGGTTCCATATTGAAACATGCATGCTTTTTTTTCATTTAAAACTAGCATCGGATCATAGGGATAATATGAGCGAGAAAGCATATAAGACTTTTCTAATTGTATAGGGCTATACGGGCTCGAACCGTAGACCTTCTCGGTAGAATAGATCAAATTTCTTATTACCAAAATGATTTGAACTGTTCCAAGAACCCAACATGCATTTTTATTGCATTGGGCTCTTTCATTAACTGATGGAAAAATCAGTTAGTCTGCCATTCTTTTCCGGAACAGATAATAAAATGGCTCCGTTTGCTTTAAACGAAAATTTTTCGGAAACAATCCCAAAGTGCTTCAAAAGATTCCCTTGACGTAGGTCTGTCATGCTTAGACATAGATTCTCCAAATGGAGTCTCTCTCACCCCAAAATAATCATAATATGAGACTTGATACACCTCAAAGTTCATAGAGCGAAAAGAAATCTTTTTTGAGATCCTCGTACGTATTATACTCATTATGTCTGACATTGAATGTCCACGAGATTGACCATATCAACTAGATCTATAGTTCGAATCAGAACGAACTTCATCTTTGTCATGCTATTGTTCTCCTAATTCATAGAGTAAGACTCAAATCTATTTTATGAACCGAATGAACCCATAAACTCTTCTGAAAACCATTGGCGCACGTGTAAACGAGGTGCTCTACCTAGCTGAGCTATAGCCCTTCACAGTTTAGTCTTAAAGATATACTAATAAAATAGATCACTTTCTGTCAAGATGATATTTGATTTAATCATTCGAATCCTAGTTAAGGGCATATTGTTTATATGTCTAATTATGCCTAGAATTTAGGTATGACTCAATAAAGAACCTACTTAACTCAGTGGTTAGAGTATCGCTTTCATACGGCGAGAGTCATTGGTTCAAATCCAATAGTAGGTAAAACTTATTTGCTTCGATTGAGTAATAAATCACAGCAAATAAGTTTTACTCTATTTGGAAGAAAATAAATTCATTCCATTTAAATAATGATAATGAATCCATTTTGAGATCATTATCGAAGTTGAACTTTACAAAGAAAGAGATTATTAAATCAATTTAAGTTAGAACTCTAAAATGATTATTGACTGATCAACTCATTACAGAGCATTTGTGCTTTTTTAAATTTTTTTGCTAGTATTAGCAATCGGAATCAATATCCTATTTATTATTTATGAGAACCAATCCTTTTATTTTTGGGGTTTCCGCACTTGTCGAAAAGAAGGCAGGACGTATTGCTCAGATCATCGGTCCAGTACTAGATGTATCTTTCCCTCCAGGTAATATGCCTAGAATTTACAATTCCTTGATAGTTAAAGATAACGATACAACTGGTCAACCAATAAGTGTGACTTGTGAGGTACAACAATTATTAGGAAATAATAAAGTTAGAGCTGTCGCTATGAGTGCTACAGACGGTTTGATGAGAGGAATGAAAGTAATTGATACAGGAGGGCCGCTTAGTGTTCCAGTTGGTGAAACTACTCTCGGGAGAATTTTTAATGTTCTTGGGGAACCCGTTGATAACTTAGGTCCTGTAGATGCTCTCACAACATCTCCTATTCATAGATCTGCTCCTGCCTTTACACAGTTGGATACCAAATTTTCAATCTTTGAAACAGGCATTAAAGTGGTGGATCTTTTAGCTCCTTATCGCCGTGGGGGAAAAATTGGATTATTCGGGGGAGCTGGAGTGGGTAAAACAGTGTTGATTATGGAATTAATCAATAACATTGCTAAGGCTCATGGAGGGGTTTCTGTGTTTGGTGGAGTAGGAGAACGTACCCGGGAAGGAAATGATCTTTACAAGGAAATGAAAGAATCGGGAGTCATTAATGAACAAAATATATCCGAATCCAAAGTAGCTCTGGTTTATGGTCAGATGAATGAACCACCAGGAGCTCGTATGAGAGTAGGTTTAACTGCTTTAACTATGGCTGAATATTTCCGAGATGTCAATAAACAAGATGTACTTTTATTTATTGACAATATCTTCCGTTTTGTCCAAGCAGGATCAGAGGTATCCGCATTATTAGGCAGAATGCCTTCCGCAGTGGGTTATCAGCCAACTCTTAGCACAGAAATGGGTTCTTTACAAGAGAGAATAACTTCTACGAAAGAAGGATCTATAACCTCCATTCAAGCAGTTTATGTACCTGCAGATGACTTGACTGATCCCGCTCCTGCTACAACATTTGCACATTTAGATGCTACTACTGTACTATCGAGAGGATTAGCTGCCAAGGGCATCTATCCAGCGGTAGATCCGCTAGATTCCACATCAACTATGCTCCAACCTTCGATCGTAGGCGAAGAACATTATGAAACTGCACAAGGAGTTAAACAAACTTTGCAACGTTATAAGGAACTTCAAGATATTATAGCTATTCTTGGATTAGACGAATTATCAGAAGACGATCGTTTAATCGTGGCAAGAGCAAGAAAAATTGAACGGTTTTTGTCACAACCCTTTTTTGTAGCAGAGGTATTCACCGGTTCCCCCGGTAAATATGTTAGTCTAATAGAAACGATTAGAGGTTTTCAAATGATCCTTTCCGGAGAATTAGATAGTCTACCCGAACAGTCTTTTTATTTGGTAGGTAACATTGATGAAGCTACCGCAAAGGCTATGAACTTAAAAGAAATTTAAAGAAAATGAACCTAAATCTTCGTGTACTCACTCCCAATCGAGTTGTTTGGGATTCAGAAGTTCAAGAAATAATAATAACTACCAATAATGGTCAAATGGGTGTATTACCCAATCATATTGCAATTGTAACAGCTTTGGATATAGGCGTTATGAAAATACGACTTAATGCCCAGTGGTCCACTATGGCTTTGATGGGTGGTTTTGCCAAAATAGACAATGATGAAATCACATTATTGGTAAATAATGCAGAAAGAGGTATTGATATAGATCTCCAAGAGGCTCAGGAAAGTTTTAGACTAGCGAAAGTTGATCGTGCGCGAGCTGAAGGCAAGAGACAAGCAATCGAGGCTGATGTGGCTCTCAAAAGAGCTAGAACACGACTAGAAGCTGCTGATGCAATTTTGTTGAGATAAAGAAATATTAATCTACGAAATTCGAAGTAAATAGATTCAAATCCTAAGGAAGTCTTTAACTGCCTGAGCCAATAACTAGGCACATTTCCACCTATGCCCATGCCGTATTGCAATTTTTTTCTTCACCTAAAGTGAAGAAATCTATAACATTTCACTATTAATAATAGAATAAATTGGAATTGCCGACCTCAGGTCAAACTAAGAAATTGGGTTGCATCATATATACACAACATGATACAATATAACTTGAATGAAAGAAAAACCTTTTTGACAATAGAGGCTACAAAATGAATATTTTGTACAATACAAAATTTTTTTTCATACAAAAATGATTCTTTACGTTCGACACCCAGGTCGAGTAGACCTCGTTCTTGTAAGAGCTATTAACCAATAAATCATAGGGAGGGACTTATTTATGTCACCAAAAACAGAGACTAAAGCAAGTGTCGGATTCAAAGCGGGTGTTAAAGATTACAGATTAACTTATTATACTCCGGAATATCAGACCAAAGATACTGATATCTTGGCAGCATTCCGAGTCACTCCTCAACCTGGAGTGCCCCCCGAAGAAGCGGGAGCAGCAGTAGCTGCCGAATCTTCCACTGGTACGTGGACCACTGTTTGGACCGATGGACTTACCAGTCTTGATCGCTACAAGGGGCGATGCTATGATATTGAACCCGTTCCTGGAGAAGAAACTCAATTTATTGCCTATGTAGCTTACCCTTTAGATCTTTTTGAAGAAGGCTCTGTGACTAACCTGTTTACTTCTATTGTAGGTAACGTATTTGGATTCAAAGCTTTACGGGCTCTACGCCTGGAAGATTTACGAATTCCTCCTTCTTATTCAAAAACTTTTCAAGGCCCACCACATGGTATTCAAGTAGAAAGAGATAAATTAAACAAATATGGTCGTCCTTTGTTGGGATGTACTATCAAACCAAAATTGGGTCTATCTGCCAAGAATTATGGTAGAGCGGTTTATGAATGTCTCCGTGGTGGACTTGATTTTACCAAGGATGATGAAAACGTGAATTCCCAACCATTTATGCGTTGGAGAGATCGTTTCTGCTTTTGTGCAGAAGCACTTTATAAAGCTCAGGCTGAGACGGGTGAGATTAAGGGACATTACCTGAATGCGACTGCAGGTACATGTGAAGAAATGATGAAAAGAGCAATATTCGCCAGAGAATTGGGAGTTCCTATAGTCATGCATGACTATCTGACTGGAGGTTTTACGGCAAATACTTCGTTGGCTCATTATTGCCGAGACAACGGCCTACTTCTTCACATTCACCGCGCAATGCACGCAGTTATTGACAGACAAAGAAATCATGGTATGCACTTCCGTGTACTGGCTAAAGCACTACGTATGTCTGGTGGAGATCATATTCATGCTGGTACTGTAGTAGGGAAACTTGAAGGAGAACGAGAAGTCACTTTGGGTTTTGTTGATCTATTGCGTGATGATTTTATTGAAAAAGACCGAAGTCGTGGTATTTATTTCACTCAAGATTGGGTCTCTATGCCGGGTGTTTTGCCTGTAGCTTCAGGAGGTATTCACGTTTGGCATATGCCTGCTCTGACTGAGATCTTTGGAGATGATTCCGTATTACAGTTTGGTGGAGGGACTTTGGGGCACCCTTGGGGAAATGCACCTGGTGCAGTGGCTAATCGGGTCGCTTTAGAAGCTTGTGTACAAGCTCGTAATGAAGGACGTGATCTTGCGCGTGAAGGTAATGAAGTGATCCGCGAAGCTACTAAATGGAGTCCTGAACTAGCTGCCGCTTGTGAAGTATGGAAGGAAATCAAATTTGAATTTGATACGATTGATCGCTTGTAATCGAGTGACTTTCGTCTGTTTGGTCCCTTAATCGAAGCGAACTCGGCCCAATCTTTTCTTTTAAGATTGAGCCGAATACCGAATGGAGGGGAATAGATAATTCGGCTAGAGGAAAGGTATTTACCTATTCTCTAATATTCTGGATTACTCGATGGGGTCGGTGGATCAGATCAATAGATCCAGGCCCGGGGGGGCAAGGGCCTTCAATCACTTCTAGCTCTCACCCAAAGTGAGCTAAAGTATGATGGTTTCACTTTGTGTCTATTAAAAGTTAAGTTGTACATGTAACAATATAATTGTAAAAAAGATGAGAAAATGTGTGAAAAAGACAAAGATTCTGAGAAAATGTATGAAGAAGACAAAGATTCTGAGGAAATGTGTGAAGAAGACAAAGATTCTGAGGAAATGTGTGAAGAAGACAAAGATTCTGAGGAAATGTGTGAAGAAGACAAAGATTCTGAACATATCGACGAAACAAAACCCGTAGAAAACAGATTGAATTCGGAACGTTTTAAACATTTGTGGTTTTTATGCGAGAATTGTGAGACTCTTATATATAAACAATTGTTTTTAGAACAAAAAGGTGTTTGTGAGGAATGCGGGGCAACGCTACAGATGACTAGTTCAGAGCGAATTGAATTATTAATTGATAATGGCACTTGGTATCCTATGGACATGAATTTTTCTAGTATAGATGTTTTAGAAAAAAAGCATACAACGTTTGACATAAAAATGGTTCAAAGGGTCTCAACTTTATTGTACAAAATAATTTATGATAAATATTTTGACTTTGAATTTTTTCACGACGAAAAAAATGCGTTGAAAACATTAGTAGAATACAATATTACTCTTGTTAATATCGTTAAGGTTGTATTAGAAAAGAAATTCACAAAATATCTGAGTTTAGAAAAAAAGGAAACTATTAACATACTACAAAATATTATTGATACAGGTTTGAAAACAGTTCAATTTATACTTTTTGAAATACAGAAAAAAATAACAGATGAATTAGAGCGATTTGTGCTTTTATCTACTTTCGATATGGATGAAGAATTGAATATAGATGTAGAATTGACTATAGATGAACAATTTCTACATATTATGCATGTTTTAAATCGTTTAAATACAGATACATCATTTAAGAGGGATGAAATTACATATCTATTGTCACTAGATGTTGTGAACGATTTAATAGATGCAGCAGTCGATGAAAATGATCCAAGTCTAAATCCTAGTTTGGCTAGACTACAAAATTCAGATCAACCTGTACAATCTTTAGTTGATTTGCTTGGATTTGAAATTTACACAAATTTCACCTTCTTAATTAAATTAAATAAAAAATTAACGAATTTAAAAGAACAATTACTATCACAAGATAAGTTCTTGAAAGTAGCGGCGATAAACTTAGTGAAAATAGAACTTTATTTTCCGGAAGAAAAAAGAAAAGCAAGGAAAATAAAAAAACTATTTCCTTTTTATCCAGGAAATGATCCAGAGACAAATTACTTTTTATGGTTACGAAAACATACGGCGATATGTTTGATGGAAAGATATCTCGTCTTGAAAAGATTTAAATCTTGGTTTAATAGTAGTAGTTTACTTAAAAGAGAAGAATTATATCGATTCGGTTCCGATATTCTAGTAGAATACGTTAAAAAACAAGATCGCTATGAGTGTGATAATATCATTGATCATATCATACATGATGGTCCATCATATAGTACAATGCATGATGATCCATCATATAGTACAATGCATGATGATCCATCATATAGTACAATGCATGATGATCCATCATATAGTACAATGCATGATGATCCATCATATAGTACAATGCATGATGATCCATCATATAGTACAATGCATGATGATCCATCATATAGTACAAGTGCAAAAACTGTCGAGTTATTTCGACAAATAGAAAATCTATACCTCCATTTCCATTACAAGAAAAACGGAAAAGATTGTGACAATAATTTAGTGTTCTGTACTGATTTACAGTTGTGTACTGAAGATATTGAGATTCATCTAATTTTTCTCTATTTACTAGATATAATGAAAAATTTTCCTATATTAGCACTAGATAGCAAAGAAAAATTTTGTAAGAAAAAAAAAGAAACTTATATAGAAGATATTGAAGATACTGAGGATATTGAAGATACTGAGGATATTGGAGAAGAATATCCTTTAACTTATGCTTCTTTAACTAAAGAAGAAAAAGAGTATGTCGACGCTGGTGTCGAACTAATTAAGAGTACACTTAATCTAGGAAAGGACGAATTTATAGAAACAGAAGAACAATGTTATGACGATTATAATACTTCTTATCAAGAAGAAACAGGTTTACCCGACGCTATTCAAACAGGCATAGGAAAAATAAATAATCTTCCTGTCGCACTTGGAGTTATGGATTTTCAGTTCATGGGAGGCAGTATGGGATCGGTAGTGGGTGAGAAAATAACCCGTTTAATACAGTATGCTACTGAGCATCTTCTTCCATTAATTCTCGTATGTGCTTCTGGCGGAGCACGTATGCAAGAAGGAAGTTTTAGCTTAATGCAAATGAATAAGATAGCTGCTGTGTTGCATACACATCAAAAGGAAAAAAATTTGCTATATATTTCAGTTCTTACATCTCCGACAACTGGTGGAGTCACTGCTAGTTTTGGTATGTTGGCTAATGTCACGATTGTCGAACCAAATGCATACATTGCATTTGCGGGTAAAAGAGTTATTGAACAGACATTAAACCAGATAGTAGATGATGAAGATCAAATATCTGATTCTTTATTTGATTTTGGAATGTTTGATAGCATGGTTCCACGAGCTCTTTTAAAAAATGTTCTGAGTGAAATAATTGAATTATACATGTTGAGTAATTGAAAGGTCAGAATAATTTTGAATTTGAAACTGAAATAGGATATTAATTCCTATTTCAGTATTAATAAATGGTCTAGTGATGAATTTGTCATATTATATAATCTAAGTGATAATAAGATTGCAAAAAAATGATGTTACGAGTTATTCATTCTTTAAAGAGAGTTTTTCTTGGGTGAGAAGAATGGGATGATAACAACGAGACCAATCCCGGACCTACCGACAGAACTAATAATGCAAAAAACTAAGGATTTTTCTTCCTCCCTTAGCAGATGAATGAAGAAGATTCTCGAAAATAAATTAGAGGAAATGGTGTAATTATATATATAAATAAAGGTGGATTTGAACCCATGACTTCAAGGTTATGAGCGCTCCATTCTACCGACAGATTGCTTTTTTTTTTTTTTTATCTTACGTCTAAGATAAGATGACCAGCTAAAAACTTCTTTTTACCTTATTTTCTATGTTTTTATGTTTTCAATTGACAAAAGTATAAATATCGTATGTAATATATATACATATATTTATATGTCCAATATAAATATATATGTTTAAATAGACAAAAGTCTATTAAATAGACAAAAGTCTATAATATTATTCTATCCCTATTTCCATATAATGAAAATTTATTACTTGAAGAGTGAAGGGGGTAATGATAAATGTCCCGATTTATGCTCTTTTTGGTAGTCTATATTGTCGTCAGAAAAGTGTTTAAATAGTATATTTAAATAGTATAATATTATTCTATTCTTATTTCCATATAATGAAAATTTATTACTTGAAGGGTAAAGGGGGTAATGAAAATGGCTCGATTTATAATCTTTTTGGCACTCACTATTGTAATCAGAAAACTGATAGGATAATGAATTGAATTTCGAGTTGAATCGAATGGGATTGAATATAAGGAAGGCTAAAACATTAGCCTTCCTTATATTCAATTTTCTGTCTGTTAAAAACAACTTCTATTTTGAATAAATGAAACTATTGCAGTTCAATTTATACCGAAATCATATTGAATCATTTCAATTAAAATCTGTAAACCTTGTTATAGAAAATCTAATAACAAACGCGTTCTTCTTAAAGGACGTGAAGTATCAATTAGAGGAATTGGAAATGAAATAGAAGAATCGATGCTTCTATTTCAAAAAGAAGAAAAGAGAGAAAAGCTAGAAAACCGAGAAGAAAAAGAAGAATCTGAGAATGATCCGTTGCGTAAGATGAAAAAAAAACCTTCATCCAAGAGGAATGATTAATCTTTAAATAGCAAACTTTGAACCAACTTCTATTTTAGAATTGGAGAGAAAAATATGTAATAATGGTAATAATCGATATCGATTTTATCAATTTTCTTTTTTCTTTTTCTATTCAATAGAAGACCCAAATTAGAATATCTTAAAAACAGAATTTTCTATGCAGCTATTGTATCATATAGAACTATAGTTTAATTCTAGGTTTTAAACTATAATAAAGGTGGATATAGGCATTTGTATTTTATTTGTAAATGATAGTAAAGGAGAAATATTTATGTATGAAGTTCAATGTCTAGATTTAGTATTTACAGAGAAAAGTGTTAATCTATTTGAGAAAAATCAATATATTTTAAATGTCGATTCGGGATCGAATAAAACAAAGATCAAAAATTGGATTGAACTTTTCTTCAATGTTAAAGTAATAGGAGTTAATAGTTATCGACCTCCGCAAAAGAAAGAAAAAAGAGGAAATAGAAAACAAATAATGAAACATAGAATGCATTATAAACGTATGATTATTACACTAAAACCAGGTGATTCTATTCCACTTTTTCCTTCAAAATGAAACTTATTTGAATTGTCAAACATGAACACCCGTTCGTACAGGACTTTGATTCCAAGCACACGTGATAAATCTCTATCAAGTTTTGATGAAAAAGTCCAATCTCATCCACAAAAGAAATTGACTTCCGGCCGGCATCGTTGTGGGAAAGGCCGTAATAACAGTGGAATTATTACCATACGTCATAGAGGAGGAGGTCACAAACGTCTGTATCGTCAAATTGATTTTCGACGGAGTGAAAAAAACATACTCGGAAAAATTGTAACAATAGAGAGTGATCCTAATAGAAGTGCATATATCTGTCTTGTGCACTATAGAAATGGTAAAAAGACATATATTTTGCATCCGAGAGGGATTATGATTGGAGATACTATTCTTTCCGGTGCAAGAGCTCCCATATCAATGGGAAATGCCCTACCTTTGAGTGCGGTTTGAATTATTAATTTACGTAATCGGAAATAACCGATTGGGTTTACAGCAAAACCTTAAAATCTATCACTGATCCAACTAAACTACTTTGATGGGATCAATCCCAAAGGGAAACTGAGGATAAAGAACAGCGGGTGATTGAGTTCAATAGTTTCTGGAATTAATTATTGACTCCAGAGATATGATAATATGGAGAAGACTTAATTGTCTGAAGCAGAAACAACTAAAGTAAAGGAACTCTTGTTCTGAAGAGAAAGACAAGTAACTCACATTTGATTTGATGGTCAAAGGCAGATTCGAAGCTGAACAGTGACAAATATTATTTATTCTAAATAAAATTTCTATTTCAAATGCCTCCTACGTTATCCGGAAGATACGAAAGCATTAACGTAATTTGATAAAGTCATTCATTCTGAATGCTACATGAAAAAAGAACATAAGCCAGATGATGGAATAAAGAAACCTAGGATGTACAGAATAAGGACATAAATGAAAATAGGCCCTTCATCTTATATCTCTATATAAAATATATTAATAATAATCATATTATATTCACATCCAGAAAGCTGTATGCCCTGAGAGAGGCTTGTACAGTTTGGGAAGGGATTTTTACAATTAAAAGGTCTACTTCAACCAATATACCTTTAGGCACGACTATACATAATGTCGAAGTACAAGTCGGAAAAGGCGGACAATTAGCTAGAGCAGCGGGTGCTGTGGCAGAATTGATCGCAAAAGAAGGCCGATTGACCACATTAAGATTACCATCTGGGGAGGTTCGTTTAATATCTGAGAACTGCTCAGCAACAATTGGACAAGTAGGCAACGTTAAATGGAAAAATAGAACTTTAAGTAAAGCTGGGTCAAAACGTTGGCTGGGTAAACGTCCTGAAGTAAGAGGAATAGTTATGAATGCTGTAGATCATCCTCATGGGGGTGGTGAAGGAAGAGCTCCAATTGGCAGAAAAAAACCCCTGACCCCTTGGGGCTATAGCGCACTTGGAAGAAAGAGTCGGAAGAGAAATAAATATAGCGATGTTTCAATTCTTCGTCGACGTAAGTAGCAATAGTTGTCAATCCATTTTTTATTGATAGAAAATAAAAAGAAAGGTAATTAATTAACCATGGCACGTTCACTAAGAAAAAATACTTTTGTATCTAATGATTTGTTAAGTAAAATCGAAAATCTAAACATGATTAAAGAGAAGAAGATAATAGTAACCTGGTCCCGTAGATCTGCCATTGTACCCGCAATGATTGGTCATACCATTGCTGTTCATAATGGAAAGGTACATTTACCCATTTTTATAACAAATGGTATGATAAACCACAAATTAGGAGAATTTGCACCTACTTCCATTTTCCAGGGGCATGCGAAAAAGGATAAAAAATCGAAAAACGAGAAAAAAAAAAAATAAGAGAGAGAAACGATAAAAAAGTCTCGTTGTAAATAGTATACATTAATTCATTATGGAGGATAAAGATGAAATTTATATTTAAAAATAGGGATTTAGATTTAAATTCAACTATAAGAATACGAGCTGTAGCTAAACATGTACGTATGTCTTCTAATAAAGCACGTAGAGTAGCTCATTTACTCCGTAATTCTACCTATATACAGGCACTTGCAATACTGACTTTCATGGATTATAGAGCATGTGAGCCCATATTCAAAGTACTTGTTTCTGCAGCCGAAAATGCATGTTCATTTATGGGTATACATAAGTGCTATTTAGCTGTCCTTGCGGCTGAAGTGAATGAAGGTCCTACTTTGAAAAGATTTCGACCTAGAGCTCGGGGTCGTGGTTATCCAATACAGAAATCCACTTGTCATATAAGTATTACATTATTTTACGATACATCATTGGATTTCTGTAATTCAACTCACGACTACATAACAGTACGATGAAACATTGGATTACGATAAAAGATACATTACAGATAACTAAATTATGGTCAAAAAAATAGAAACAAAAATCCAAATAAATGGAAGCATAATCCATTTATGCCGCAAATATACTACTACTTAAAGTATTCAAAAAATATATATATATGTATGGGAAACAAAATAAATCCACTTGGTTTTAGACTTGGTTTTACTCAAAAACATTATTCCCTTTGGTTTGAAGAAAGGGATTATTCCGAAGATCTACGAGAAGATGAGAGAATATATAATTGCATTGAAAATTATGTACAACATATCAAAAGTTCTATCAATTCTAGTTATGGAGGAATCACACGTATAGAGATTCTGAAACAGACCGAATTGATTTCGGTAAATATATATATTGCATTTGTCGATTTGTTTATCGAAAAAAAAGTGCCAAGAAAAAAAGGAAAAAAAGATGAAGAAAAAGAAAAAATAAAGGAATTAAGAAAGGAAGTACAAAATATGCTTGTACAAAATATGCTTAATTCTGTAAACAGAGAACTTGTCATTTCTATAGAAAAAGTGGATAAACCTTATAGAGAACCCAAAATTCTTGCGGAATATATTGCTCTACAACTAAAGGAGAGAGTTGAAATAAGAAAAATAATGAAAAAAGCTATTCAACTGGCTGAAAAGGCAGATGTAGAAGGTGTTAAAATAAAAATTAAAGGGCGTCTTAACGGAATTGAGAGAGCCCGGAAAGAATCGGCTATGAAAGGTAGAGTGCCCCTACAGACCCTTCGAGCTAAAATTGATTATTGTTATTATGCGGTTCAAACCGTCTATGGAGTATTGGGGATCAAAATTTGGATCTTTGTTTAAGATGAGCAATATCTTTCTATAATCTAACCAATCATAAATCTTAAATTCTATAAGATCAAATAAAAATAATTAAACATCTTGGAGCAGTGCTATGCTTAGTGTGCGACTCGTTGAGATCAAGCTTTTGCTTCTTTTCTAAAATGAATGATAGAGAACTCGAAATAAAAACAAATTGGTCTGTAGTAAGTACAGATCCAATAAGCTAGTTATTTAAATATAGATAGTTCTATCAAAGAAACGAAAGACTTTTTTCCACGACACGAAGAGACAAACCTATATCTCTCGTAAAGAGAAAAAGAGTCTTTGGTAATGCAAGAAAAGAAAAAGGGAAGGAGAAAAAGAGAAACTGAAATCTTCTTCCTTACAGTATTGTATGGTTCATAAATCACCCCAAAAGAGCAGTGTGATAAAGCATAAGAATTGGCCTGATTATTTCTATTCAGTTTATTAAAAAGAGCTTCGGATCAATGGAAACTAAGAAAATTGATTCTTGTAATAAATACAATATAAAATAAGGACTCCATTGCAGAGGGTATACCTAAGCAGCCATTTAAAAGCTATGAGAACGATGGAACCTGTGACTGCATAAGATAATAGAGAAATCTTAATCATTCATTGAATAGGATGGCGAAATAAACCAATAAAGAATCAATTTCATTGGAGTCCAAAAGTAAACTCCAAATAACTTAGAGTTAATATTCGCCTGTAAGATACTTATTGGACATATAGAGGTAGGTATTTGTATCCTCATAATATGAGGATAACTAATATGTATAATAAGTCAATACAGATTTATTTTTAGGACCTCACTATTTATGATCCAAATTTGCCATAGATTCTTCACAAGGAGCCGGATGAGAAGAAACTTTCATATCCGGTTCTGAAATAGAGATGGACTTTCAAATAGTATTCTATATATACAACCATCGACTAGAACCCAAAAAGAACGAAATTTCGTCACCAACATAGGGGAAGAATCAAGGGAATATCTTCTCGGGGTAATCGCATTTGTTTTGGTAGATTTGCTCTTCAGGCATTGGAACCTGTTTGGATCACATCTGGGCAGATAGAAGCAGGACGACGAGCAATTACTCGTTATGCCCGTCGCGGTGTAAAAATATGGATACGTATATTTCCCGACAAACCTATTAGAACGAGACCTGCAGAAATACGTATGGGTTCGGGGAAAGCCAAGGGATCTCCGGAATATTGGGTATCCGTCGTCAAACCAGGTCGAATACTTTATGAAATAAGTGGAGTATCAGAGACTATAGCGAGAGCAGCTTTTCAAATCGTTGCATATAAAATGCCTATACATACTAAATTTATTAGTAATTCACGTAAATAATGCTGAACCAAAGAGATATTTCTGGCAGAAAAAGATGATTTAATTGATAAGAAATACTTTTTTTTTCTGCCGAGGTTACAATTGGAGGAAAAATGATTCAGTCCCAAACTTACTTGAATGTAGCAGACAACAGTGGAGCCCGAAAATTAATGTGCATTCGAGTGCTAGGAGCAGGTAATCGTAACACCGCTAATATCGGCGATATTATCATCGCTATAATTAAAGAAGCAGCACCTAATATGCCTCTGCAAGAATCAGAAATAGTTAGAGCCGTAGTTATACGTACGTGTAAAGAACTTAAACGTAGCGATGGAATGATAATACGATCTGATGACAATGCAGCAGTTGTCATTGATCAGAAAGGAAATCCAAGAGGAACTCGAATTTTTGGTTCAGTTACTGAGGAATTGAGAGAATTGAATTTCACCAAAATAATCTCATTGGCTCCTGAAGTACTATAAATACTGATAAATTATGTAAAAGTAATGTCAGGTACATTCCTAAAAAAAGATAAACATGCCTTTATATTGAACTTGTAAATTCTTAAGAATTAGTTCGTCATGGGTAACGATACTATTGCTAATCTAATGACTTATATAAGAAATGCTGACATGGTAAAAAAAAAAACAGTTCGAGTAGAAGCTACTATTATTACCGAGAACATCACAACGATTCTTCTACGAGAAGGTTTTATAGAGGATGTTAGGAAACATAGAGAAGGTAAAAAATCTTTTTTTGTTTTAACTTCAAAATCTAGGGGAAAGACGCAAAAGAGATATATAACCGCTTCAAAGCGTATTAGCAAACCTGGTCTGAGAATCTATTCTAATTCTCGAGAAATCCCTAAAGTTTTAGGTGGAATGGGGATTGCGATCCTCTCTACTTCGCAAGGAATAATGACTGATCGAGAAGCTCGACAAAAAAAAATAGGAGGGGAATTATTATGTATTTTTTGGTAAAAAAAGTAAATGCCTAAATTGCAGTTTTGCCTCCAATATTGCAATGCTGTAAAAAAAAGTAATTAATAATACTATTATCAAAAAATATTATTGATGATAATTGAATTGAGTGTTCATTGTCAGAAATTTGGCTGACAAAAAAAGAATTCAATTATATTCAATGAATATTATTGAGTTAGCTTAAAAAAAAAAAAAAGAAAAATTTATGAAACGTTTTTTATTTAATTTAATAAAATGATTCTTCTCTTTTAGAAATATAATGTCATAGTTAGTTAATAACAAAGTTAATATATTATAATTTAGTTAAAAGCTAGGAAAAATGAGTACCAAAAAGAATTTTGTCACTATTGATGGCGTAGTTACCATGGCATATCCTAATGCTATGTTCTTAGTCCATCTAGATAACGATATAGATGTTTTAACGGTTATATCGGGTAAAATGAGATGTCGAACAATAAGAGTAGTACCGGGAGATAGAGTGAGAGTTGAATTACCTGTTTATGATTTAAGTAAAGGACGTATAATATATAGACATCCCGTCAAACGAAAGGATGATGCTACCGATGAGGCCCATTAACAAAAGATTTTAGCATTCAAAAAAGGACCACAAATATGAAAATACGTGCTTCTGTTCGCAGACTTTGCGAAAAGTGCCGCCTAATTCGTAGACGGAAACGCCTTGTTGTAATTTGTGACAATCCAAGGCATAAACAAAAACAGGGATAATAAGAAATTCTAAAAGAAATAAAGAAATTTCGGCATCATATTCATATTACTATTATATAATCTATTTTAGAATATTTTTTTTTTACTTCAAAATATCAAAATTTATCAGAAATTATAACAAGAGAAGATTTGTGTTGTGTCAAAAAATACGAAAAAATTTGTGTCAAAAAATACAAGAAAATATGTGCCACGTAGAGCTACAAGAAGATTTTTGCCACGTAAAACTAAACATCGAATACTGAAAGGAGTTATTTGCATTCGAACAAGTTTTCGCAATACCATTGTTACTGTTACAGATACACAAGGGCAAGCGGTTTCTTGGTCTTCTGCCGGTGCTTGCGGATTCAAAGGTACAAAAAGACGTTCACCATTTGCTGCTCAGATTGCAACAGAAAATGTTGTTCATACCTTAGTAAATCAAGGTCTTCTGAAAGAAGCAGAAGTTATGCTACGTGGCAATGGTCCGGGGAAAGAACCGGCACTGCGAGCTATTTCTAAAAGTGGTATAAAAATAAATAATATCTATGAGGTAACTTCTGTGCCACATAACGGATGTAGACCTCCTAAAAGGAGACGTGTGTAAGAATTGAATAAATTGAAAGAGAAAGAAATGATTAAATCATTTATTACAAATAATATTATGAATCAGAATGAAATATCAGTCTCAATAAAGATACCAGAATTGAAGTGCATCGAATCCAGAACAGAGAGTAAGCGTTTTAATTATGGTCGTTTCACTCTATCTCCGCTTCGCAAAGGTCAAGCTAATACAATAGGGAGTGCAATAAGAAGAGTTTTACTCGGAGAAGTAGAAGGAACATGTATCACACGTGCTAAATTTCACAATATATCAAACGAATATTCCGCGATAATAGGTATTGAGGAATCAATACATGAAATTTTGATGAATCTAAAAGAAATTGTACTTCGAAGCGATGCGTACGGAATTCGAGAAGGATCTATCCATGTTGTCGGACCAAAAAAAGTAACCGCTGAAGATATCATACTACCACCTTCTGTGAGAATAATTGATACTACACAACATATAGCTAACATAAACAAATCGATCACCTTAGATATATCATTACAAATTGAAAAAGGCCGCGGATATATTATTCAAAATCCAAATAATTCCAATTATAAGGATGAATTTTTTCCTATAGATGCTGTCTTTGTCCCTGTTCAAAATGTAAATTACAGTATTCACTCCTATTGGAGCGAAAATGAGACACAAGAAATTCTATTTCTTGAAATATGGACGAATGGAGGATTAGCTCCTAAAGAAGCACTTGATGAAGCTTCTCGTAATTTAATTGACTTTTTCCTTCCCTTTCTAAATGCAAAGGAAGAGAACAGCGATGGAACAAACAGTCTAAGCGACAATATTACTCCTTCCTTACCTATTTCGCATACATCGACTGATACGAAGAGAATAGTTTTCAATCAAATGTATATTGACCAATTAAACTTCTCTACTAGGATATATAATTGCCTCAAAAAGGCAAATATAAATACAGTATCAGACCTTTTGAATTACAGTGGAGAAGATTTAATGAAAATAAAACATCTTGGGGAACAATCTGTCAAAGAAATATTGGAATTGATGCGAAATATTGAAATTGATTCACCGGGGAATCCGGTTTAGAACTTCTAATAGTTCTATTTTTTCTCCCCATTCCCCTTCTTCTAAGTTCTTCTAGAAAGTAAATATGAAGAAATTTTGAACCATTTTGTAAGAAAGCATCTAAAAAAACAAAAACATATATCTAGGGAGAGACCATTTATCTTAAAGCAACTACTCCCTAGATATAGAAACAAAAGATTTCCCTCCTCCCCTCTATTAAGATATTCTAATTTCTATCAAATTGGAAAAGACCTAGAGTTAAAGATTCATCGATAGGTAACGTTGCTCCAATACCTAACCAAAGAGCTACTGCGGTACCGATTAAGAATACTGTTGTAGCTACTGGACGACGAAATGGATTTTGAAATTGATTCACATTCTCCAAGAAAGGAATTGTCAATAGTCCTGCAGGTACTGAAGCCATTAAAAGGACACCTAATAATTTATTAGGTACTGTACGAAGTATTTGAAATACGGGGAAAAAATACCATTCGGGTAATATTTCCAAAGGAGTTGCAAATGGATTTGCCGGTTCACCAATCATTGATGGTTCTAGAACTGCTAAACCTACGGTACATGCAATAGTACCAAAAATAACTACTGGAAAAATATATAAGAGATCATTGGGCCAAGCGGGTTCGCCATAATAATTATGTCCCATACCTTTAGCTAATTTAGCCCTTAATACAGGATCATTCAAGTCAGGTTTCTTTGTTATTGGGATAAGTAGATTTTTATGAATGAATCTATCCCCCGAAAGAACCGGACATGTCAATTTTGATCATCCGGCTCGAGCAATAGTTGAAAGAAAAACGATGAACGACGTATCGTTAGAATCAGTATAACTAAGAAGATCTATGGAAAATTCATAATTTTCTTTTTTCGTATGCTCAGTACCCAAGTAAGCTCACAAATTTGATCATGATCAATATGCCTTTTGGATCATCTTATTCCTTGTAATCTGTGTTTATCTAGACCCTCACAATGTATTTTGCATACAAGGTATTGACTTGTTACTGATCTGGCCTTTTTCCTTCTTTAGACCCCTTCCTTTACTCCGATAATTTACCGTATTGAAACGCAAGGGAAATGTATGCATTTTCATACTATGAAAAGGAAAAGATAAATTTCAAGTAATAAGTTTTACTTCTGAAATGTTATTACTATTACCTGGATCTCACGGAGCCTAATTCGGATTCGATCATAGAAATAACTCTCTTATAACACAACAAAGTGTTCGCCTTTTACCCAGGTTCTAAACCTCTTATTTTTGGAAAGAAAATTGGGACAGAGACACATTTTGATCTGAATCTTTATATGGCAGATCCTATAAATTGATCTGCACGGCCTAACTAATAGTTCAAGTCACACACTCCCATAATCCATTTTCTCCATTTGAGATCAGTATCTACTTCAATTCTTTGTATTAAATATACTTAATTGAAAGGAGAAATCCGAGAAAGAAACATGTTTTTCGCGGCAATGATCGATTAATATCGAGAAATAATTTCAATACTGATTCAAAATGTATATTTCCTTTTTATAAAGGACCTGAAATACCTTGTTTGCGGATCATTAGAAAATGCATTAACATAAATACAGCAGTAAGAAGGGGTAATATGAAAGTGTGTAAACTATAAAAACGGGTTAAGGTAGATTGACCCACACTAGCACTTCCGCGTAATAACTCTACCAAAGGAGTTCCTATTACCGGAATGGCCTCAGGCACACCGGTCACAATTTTGACTGCCCAATAACCAATTTGATCCCAGGGCAAAGAATAACCGGTTACACCGAAAGATACGGTTAATACGGCTAGAATTACACCCGTAACCCAAGTTAATTCGCGAGGTTTTTTGAATCCACCTGTTAAATAAACGCGAAATACATGTAAAATCATCATTAAAACCATCATACTTGCCGACCATCGATGGACCGATCGGATTAGCCAGCCGAAGTTCACTTCAGTCATTATGTATTGAATAGAGGCAAAAGCTTCTAGAACGGTGGGGCGATAGTAAAAAGTCATAGCAAAACCGGTAGCTACTTGTACCAAAAAAGAAGTCAGTGTGATTCCCCCTAGGCAATAAAATATATTCACATGAGGAGGAACATATTTACTAGTGATATCATCCGCAATCGCCTGAATCTCAAGACGCTCTTCGAACCAATCGTATACTTTATTGAGATAGGTAAACTCGAGTCCCCCCTCTGAAAACCGTATATGAAAATTTCTTTTCATACGGCTTAAACAAGAACACTCAAATAAAATACTTTTTTGAACAAAGTACATGGTTTGTAAAAAAAAAAAATATTTGATAGATATTACATTTCTTTGTATGAAGCAAGAGGATTTAGAATAATCCATGATTTACTTCAATAAGAAGGAAAAAAACTTCATAGTGATAATGCTCAAATTTCAAGTTGGCTCATTCTTCTATTCTTATGCAAAATAAATCGCTATAGGCCTTTTGAACGATCTTTTATCCTATTCATGATATAAATCACTTAGAGAACAACTAGTATGGACGATCCATAGGAATTATCTTGTCGAGATCTCAACTCAATAGATGAATAAATCTAAACCCCAGATTTTCATTTCACCCCGATGATTTTTCAAATACTCAAAAGGTTTTATGGGTTATAACCTTTGCATTTCATTGTTACTTACGATACTAAGTAATAAAAATAGAATACTATCTCATTCTTTGGTGAGCATCAGTATAAAGAGGAAGATAGATCTCTCAATCTATTATCAGAGTTTTTTCTTCTTATTAAGAAGCTTGGTCACGAGGTCTTAAAAAAAGATATAAACCATAGTTCAGATTTTATTGAATTATATACCTCGTGCTCCGGATATTAATTATTAGAGCAATATCTAACGAGGTAGGAGAACCGTCTTTCTAAAGACAACAGACCGGTTTTCTGTACTAGAATAGAGATCAATTTTAACAAGTCGCACACCCATAATTCCAAAAATCCTTTTTTTTAAGTTAAAGAAATTACACGATCAAACTACCAGAACGTCATAACCTAAAAATAGAAGCTATTTAACATTAACATTCTTCTTTAGTTACTTTTTTTTTGTGAACTCGGGATCCGGGTAGATTTTCTAGTTTTTCTAGACCCAACTAACTGGAATTCCGTCTAATAAAATGGAAGAATTATAAATCTCTAAGATAATAGATAAGAATATTGCAAATAGAGCCATTGCAATGCCCATAAAAGGAGTAGTTCCCCATCCGGGAGCTACTTTACCAGATTCTGTATTAAGTGGTTTTAAATAATTTCCTACAGTAGTTTGTAATGGCCCGGTTCTGGAAGTATCATCAATGGTCTGTGTAGCCATAAAAAAAGAGTATTGGTTGAGATTTAATTAACTTTGTATACTATTATGTATATATACATACATACATAGGATTACCTATCAATGGAAACTGCAACCTTAGTCGCTATCTCCATATCTTGTTTACTTGTTAGCTTTACCGGTTATGCCCTATACACCGCCTTTGGACAACCTTCTGAACAACTTCGAGATCCTTTTGAAGAGCACGAGGACTAGTTGAAAAAAAAGATCTTCCCGATCGGGAAGGTCTTTTTTTTATAAATAAGAAAGAGGATTAGAAAAATAGGAAATTATTTTCCCCCTTTATCGGGAACTTTGGGGGGTTCTCGGAAGAAAATAGCGAAAAAAATGATTCCTAAGGTCGATACCAAAAGGAATGTATAAACCAATGCTTCCATAAATTCGATCGTAGTTTATAATTAATAGAGATAGCTTTCGTACTAATTACAACATTTAAAAAAAGTGAAATCAAAAGCAAAAGATTTTAATTTCTGAGATGCAAATTATATTGCATTAATAAGCGGAGCAATATCATATTATACCACTTGTCTTTTAGTAGTTGGATCTCCCAATTTTTGGAATGCACCAAATTCTACTTGAGCATCCAAATCCGGATCAATACCGGCAAAAACATCTCTGAATAGAGTTCTAGCACCATGCCAAATATGTCCAAAAAAGAAAAGAAGGGCAAATGTAGCATGCCCAAAAGTAAACCAACCCCTTGGACTACTCCGAAAAACACCATCCGATTTCAAAGTAGCACGATCTAATTCAAAAATTTCACCTAATTGTGCACGTCTAGCATATTTTTTGACTATAGCAGGATCACCAAAACTAACTCCATCAAGTTCACCACCATAGAATTCAACAGTTACACCTACTTGTTCAACACTATATTTGGATTCTGCTCTCCTAAAAGGGACATCGGCTTTCACAATTCCTTCTTCATCTACTAGAACGACTGGAAATGTTTCGAAAAAGGTAGGCATACGACGTACAAAAAGCTCATGTCCCTTTTTATCTTTGAAAATAGGGTGTCCTAACCAACCAACGGCAATTCCATCTCCATTGTCCATTGCACCCGCCCTGAATAACCCCCCTTTAGCTGGATTATTCCCAATATAATCATAAAAAGCAAGTTTTTCAGGAATTTTTGACCAAGCTTCCGATAGACTTAGATTTTCAGCCAGACCGGCACGAACCCGTCGATCTATTTCTTGTTGGAAGTATCCCTGATCCCACTGGTAACGAGTAGGACCAAATAATTCGATCGGAGTGGTTGCGGAACCATACCACATTGTTCCGGCCACAATGAAAGCTGCAAAAAATACAGCAGCAATACTACTGGAGAGGACAGTTTCAATATTCCCCATACGTAATCCTTTGTATAAACGTTGGGGAGGACGAACACTGAGATGGAATAGACCTGCTAATATACCCAATATACCTGCTGCAATATGATGAGAAGCTATTCCTCCCGGAACAAAAGGATCAAAACCTTCAGCTCCCCATGCCGGATTTACAGGTTGTATTTTCCCAGTTAGTCCATAAGGATCAGACACCCATATTCCGGGGCCATACAAACCCGTTACATGAAATGCTCCGAATCCGAAACACGCTGCTCCTGAGAGAAATAAATGAATTCCAAAAATCTTAGGCAAATCTAAAGAAGGTTTTCCTGTACGGGAATCACAAAATACGTCTAGATCCCAATATACCCAATGCCAGATAGCTGCTAAAAAGCACAAGCCAGAAAACACAATATGGGCCCCGGCCACACCTTCATAACTCCAAATACCTGGATTAGATATAGTTTCTCCAGTTATACTCCATCCACCCCATGAATCCTTTATTCCTAAACGAGTCATAAAAGGTATAACGAACATACCTTGTCTCCACATTGGATCAAGAATAGGATCGGATGGATCGAAAACTGCTAATTCGTAAAGAGCCATAGAACCGGCCCATCCAGAAACTAGAGCTGTATGCATTATATGCACAGCGATTAACCGGCCAGGATCATTCAACACGACAGTATGGACACGATACCAAGGCAAACCCATGAAAATACCCCTTTATAAGAAAAAGTAGATACTATGTAACTTTCTCGCATTAGAGACAGATTATGCTATGGAATTAGACCTTTGTCTCAAAGGTGAACATCTATCTATTTAATAGAACAGTTTCAAAAGATAGAATTGAGAAGCGGATCTATTTTATCATTTATATCTACCAATATACAATGTGGTAATTGGTCCCATTTGTTTTGTATCTTACAAAGTAAAGTAATAAATTACTTTACAAAAGTAGGTATTTTACGAAGAAAGACACGTCCGCTTATTTGGTCCTATTACTCATTTGATCTTATAATCTATCTTTGTAATAGATAAAAAAAAAAAATACTTCAATAACAATAACAATAAATATACTTTTGATATGATAATCAACAACTTCCCCTCTCTCTTAGTACCTTTGGTGGGCTTGTTTTTTCCAGCAGTTACAATGATTTTTCTTTACTTTTATATTCAAAAAAACGAAATTTTATGAATGAGTATGATCAATCAATATATATGTTATAAATAATTCCTTTTTTTATTATTTAGATCTATTCATATAATTGATAAATAACAAAAATATAGATGTATATGGTAAAAAAATAGAAATGTATATCGTATCATATGTATGTATGAGACATATTAGATCTGTGTGTGAATTTCTTACTTCTACTTCAAAATATGCTTATATATAAATTTGAATAGAGAGATTGATATCTTTTTTTTTTCGACTGATACAATCAAGTATTATTTTGATAATCAATAAATAAAATTTGGATGCTCAAAAAAGAACAGACAAATAGCACAGAAAAAGAAGAATAATCAAATTGAGATATATTATTTTTGTGAAATGCTTATATGTATATGGCTAGTTTATGAATATAGCCAATTTATGAGAATGACTTCTGGATGGGAGTCAAAATTTGTTCAATCCCTCAAATTAAATAGGACGTACTTTGTTATGAATCGGCGATCCAAATGGCTCTGGATAGAACCCATAAAAGGGTCTCGAAAAATAAGCAATTTTTTTTTTGCTTGTCTCCTGTTTTTGGGTTCACTAGGATTTTTTGTGGTCGGAATTTCAAGTTACCTCGGTAGGAACCTGATACCCTTATTGTCATCTCAGCAAATACTTTTTGTTCCACAAGGAATTGTAATGTGTTTTTATGGGATTGCAGGTCTGTTCATTAGCTCTTATTTATGGTGCACTATTTTGTGCAATGTGGGTAGTGGTTATAATAAGTTTGATGAAAAAGAAGGAGTTGTATGCCTTTTTCGCTGGGGATTTCCCGGAAGAAATCGTCGTATTTTCCTCCGATTTCTTATGAAGGATATTCAGGCGATCAAAATGGAAGTTCAAGAAGGTATATTTCCTCGTCGTGTTATTTATATGGAAATAAAGGGCCAACAAGACATTCCCTTAACTCGTACTGAAGAAAATTTGACCCTGCGCGAAATGGAACAAAAAGCTGCCGAATTAGCCCGTTTTTTGCGCGTATCCATTGAAGGATTTTGAAATGAGGGGGGAAGACCATGACCATATAGTCAGTTTATGTTCCACCAACACGAAATCTTACTTATGGAACCATAATATTTTTTGGCAGTTAGCAGACACTCCACTCCATATTATTCTTTATCTATTAGAAAGGGACAAAAGGTTCTAATAAAAACGGATATAACATCTCAAAAGAATACAATGAAGTAAATGACTATACTTTTTTACACTTTTTTACATATGCGCTCGAATAAATAATTAAAGAAAACAAAATTGGTATTATTAGACTTAAACTTTCATTTATTTTATTTGCCAATTGAAGCGATTCTTCGGGTCAAGAATTCAAAATTAGTCCAGATCTAAACGAAACGATTTTAAAGGATTTATCCTTTCTTTCTTACTCTACTTCTCACTCGGAACAAATCATCCCTCATCCGATCGAAAGATATTTTCTCTCGAGGTCGAATAATTATGCAAAAGATCATTCTATGGATCTCATACCTCGTTCTATAATTCGTACTTTGTTCAGATTTTGGGCAGAGCTAACGAGCCAATCGAGCTCGTTAACGATTCACGAATTGGAAGTTGTCAAATATAAAGCATTAGCTTCTCTACAATATCTTACATGTTTAATAATATTGCCTTGGGGAATTTCAATTTCATTACAGAACGGTTTAGAATCTTGGGTTACAAATTGGTGGAATACTGGTCAATCAAAAAAAATTTTTGATTATTTACAAGAAGAAGACACTATAAGAAAATTTGAAAAAATAGAGGAACTCTTCCTGTTAGAAATAATGATGGAAGATTCTTCGGAAACGCATTCGCAAGATATTCGTGTAGAAATGCAGAAAAAAATGATCCAATTAGTCAAAATATATAATCAAGATTGTATCCAAATCATCTCACACCTAATAGCAAATCTAATAGGTTTGGTTCTTCTAAGTGTTTGTCTCATTCTGGGTAAGAATAAACTCGGCATTCTCAATTCTTGGATCCAAGAAGTCTTCTACAGCCTAAGCGATACAATGAAAGCCTTTTCTATTCTTTTGGCAACCGATCTATGTATTGGGTTTCATTCGCCCCATGGTTGGGAACTGATGATCGATTGGATCTTCGAAAATTATGGATTTGCCCATAATGAACGAATAATATCTGGTCTTGTTTCAACTTTTCCAGTCATCTTAGACACAATTTTCAAATATTGGATTTTCCGTCGTTTGAATCGTACATCTCCTTCACTTGTAGTAATTTATCACTCGATGAATGAATAACAAATGGTTTCTCACCCGGGCAATACTTCTTATTTTTTAGCTTTAGGTTTAATATAGTAGCAGAATTGCAAGCAGGTAACTATCATAGTTACCTACTACCATTTATTTGAAATAAAAGAATTGTAACAAAAAATTGAACCATGCAAAATAGAAAAACCTATGATGACTGGATGAAAAAGTTGATAGCTCAATCAATTTCCGCCTTAATATTGATAGATATAATGACTTGCACATCTATTGCAAATGCATATCCCATTTTTGCACAGCAAGGTTATGAAAATCCTCGAGAAGCAACTGGGCGTATTGTATGTGCCAATTGTCATTTGGCTAAAAAACCTGTGGAGATTGAAGTTCCACAGTCCGTTCTTCCTGATACCGTTTTTGAAGCAGTTGTAAAAATACCCTATGATAAGCAAATAAAACAAGTTCTTGCTAATGGCAAGAAAGGAACTTTAAATGTAGGAGCTGTTCTTATTTTACCCGAAGGTTTCGAATTAGCTCCTCCGGATCGTATTTCTCCTGAGATTAAGGAAAAAATAGGTGATCTTTATTTTCAGAACTATCGTCCCAATCAAAAAAATATTGTAATAATAGGTCCTGTTCCTGGTCAAAAATATGGTGAAATTGTGTTTCCCATCCTTTCACCAAATCCCGCTACTAATAAAGCAGCTCACTTCCTGAAATATCCCATATATGTAGGTGGTAATAGAGGAAGAGGACAAATTTATCCCGATGGGAGCAAAAGCAACAATACAGTGTACAACGCTTCAGCAACGGGTAAAATAAGTCAAATTGCACGTAAAGAAAAAGGTGGATATAAAATAACTATTGATAATTCAGCAGACGGTCGACAAGTGGTAGACTTTGTACCTCCGGGACCAGAACTTCTTGTTTCAGAAGGCGAATTCATCAAGGCGGATCAGTCGTTAACGAATAACCCTAATGTAGGTGGATTTGGTCAGGAAAATGCAGAAATAGTACTTCAAGATCCTTTACGTGTTCAAGGTCTTTTATTATTCTTAGCATCTGTCGTTTTAGCACAGATATTTCTGGTTCTTAAAAAGAAACAATTTGAGAAAGTTCAATTAGTCGAAATGAATTTTTAGGAAAAGATTTGAATCTCTATCTTATGATAGATTAATGCAATTAATGTACAATAAATTCAAAATTGTAACAATAAAGTCATACTTTTCCAAAATCCTTCATTTTCCCCTTCCCTCTGTTCGAATATATTGATTGTGAAGAATAAGGATATATTATATATAGGAATTAGTTGTACTTATATTTATAATATGAACAAAGATTCTAGAAATGCAGATGCGTAAAAAAACCATTAATTGATTTTTTTTTTAATAAAAGCACATTCTAATTGGATCGATCCAATTCTTTCTTTCAAATTTTGGAAAAAGAAAAAAAACTTAAAAAAAAAAAAGATAAGAGTAAGATCTTATCTTTTTTTTTTTAAGTTTTCACTTTTCTAGTCCTTTCTGAATCTTTCTCTTATTAGAGCAGACGCCCTTTTTGCTACAAGGAAGATCCTAATCCGGTATAAGAACCGTAAAAAAAAAAACCTAGTAAACCAATAAGCAGAATACCAATTAAAATACCTATCAACCAAAGAGGGATTCTTCCGGTGGTATTTTTCATTTCTGTTAATTTCCTTTTTTGTTTTTAAATTATTAAATTGTTTAATATTATACACTGAAATATTCTATTTCAGCAAATTGAATTGGGTAAGAAAATAATATTTTTGGGTAAGAGTTCCTAATTGAAAAAGTAATTAGAGAATAGAACAGCAAGTACAAAAATAAGTAACAACCCCCAATAGAGGCTAGTACGATTCAATTCAACATTTTGTTCATTTGGGTTTGATTGTGTCATAAATAGCTCCGTGATTTAGTTTATAAAAAAAGTTTATCGCTGTATGAACTGCATTGCAGTTATTGATCCCAAGAAAAAAACCGTAGGTACAGCTAGCCCGTGAACGGCCAACCATCTAACTGTAAAAATTGGATAGGTTCTATCTATAGTCATTAATACCTCCTAAAAAGATCTAGATCTGGTAAATTCATCTAGTTGCTCTAATGAATCGAAACGGCCAGTTACTAATGGAACCTCTTGTCGGCTTTCTGTGAAATACTCATTTGGCCGAGGACTCCCGAATACATCATAAGCTAAACCCGTACTGACAAATAACCAACCCGCAATGAATAGAGAAGGTATAGTAATGCTATGGATAACCCAATATCGAATACTAGTAATAATGTCAGCAAAAGCGCGTTCTCCCGTATTCCCAGACATGCTAAGCTCCACATACTATTGTTTAAATCAAGGGTAAATTGATCCCATGAAAGAGATCAGGAAATGGAAAACTACTGATATTTTCTACAATCCTTGCTTGATTGTCAATATGATACCAAGGGTATATTTGAAGTATACTAAGTATAGCTAGCCTGCTTTTAACATAGCAATAGAATTTTGCTTTAATATAGAAAGCAAGTAGAATCATTAGTGAAATTACTACACAATTGATATTATTTTATTTCTAAGGTGGGGGATTTCATTTTGACTTTTTTGATAGCAGAATATCTTTTTATTCTATATTCCCTCTATGTTTGTTGATAACATTATTATTAGATATTCAATGCTAACTTTGTATCTATTTATTTCAACTCTTTTTTCTGCTCCTAAAGAATAAATTGAGGTAATTGCCTGACAAAAATACGTATCAATTTTTTTCATTGATTTCTTCCATGCTTACTATAATTAGTTATTTTGGTTTTTTATTAGTTTTGCTTATTTTCACCTCAGTCCTATTCATCGGGTTAAGCAGTATAGAACTTATTTGAAATAGAAAAAACCTCAATAAGAATTGAGATTCCAAGTCAATTTGAGGTACTATGTAGATTAGCTATTAATCCTTACCTATTCTTTTTTAATAATAGAAAATATGATTGAAGTTTTGTTATCCGGAATTGTGTTAGGTCTAATTCCTATAACTTTGGCTGGATTATTTGTAACTGCATATTTACAGTACCGACGCGGCGATAAATTGGATATTTGATTTAGGGCCATATTATGAACGGGTCTCCTACTGATTCTAAGGGATTAGATCCCATTAGCTTTTTCAGTCTAATGGACAAGAAGATCGATCAGAAAAAAGGAAAATAAAGAAGCAGGATCACGCTCTGTAGGATTTGAACCTACGACATCAGGTTTTGGAGACCTGCGTTCTACCAAACTGAACTAAGAGCGCTTTTTTTCTTTTTTTTTTTTGAAAGAAAAGAAAGGTCTGCATGTGGTATGCTCCAATCACTTATTTGATGATGTTTCATTGAATTTAATAACTATCACTTTTTTATTTCTTTTATAGGAGATTTTAGGAGAAAGTAGGGATGACAGGATTTGAACCTGCGACATTTTGTACCCAAAACAAACGCGCTACCAAGCTGCGCTACATCCCTTTTAGTCGTGAGTATATTTTATTCAATATTTGTATATTACAATAATTTTCTTTTATTTTCCACATTTATCTACCTTGGTTCCCACGTGAATAGACTACACGGAAGATAGAATCTATAAGCTGTCTATTTGATTATTACATTGTAATAAAAAAACCAATTTGTGCTAAATACAAATATCTGTTTGCAGTTACTCGTAAACTACGGGTGTAGTTGACCATATGATATATCTATCATTCTTGAGAAGGAGAACTTACGAACAATGCAAGATATAAAAACATATCTTTCCACAGCGCCTGTGTTAGCTACTTTATGTTTGGGATTTTTAGCCGGTTTATTAATTGAGATAAATCGTTTTTTCCCAGATGCCCTGACTTTTCCCTTTTTTTAACTTTCCTTTTCTTCTTGGATAAAGAAGATTTTAGAAGGGGAGGGTGAAGTTAGGATTAACAAAATCTAGATCCAAAAGTTCCCCAAATAATCAGCTACTTGAAAATCTTAATTAAAGATTTTATTACGAGAATGAATTAAGTAATAAAATCTTTAATCATTTTTAAGACAACTTCTATCCCTTTCTCTTTCTTCTCTTTTTTTTCAAATTGAAAAGAAAAGAAGTAGATACAATACCAAAAGTAAGTTATATGGCCAAGAGTGGAAATGTAAGAATAACAATTACTTTAGAATGTAGTAGTTGTATCCAAGACAGTGTTGAAAAAAAATCAACGGGTATTTCAAGATATACGACTCGAAAAAATCGCCGCAATACTCCTCATCGATTGGAATTAAAGAAATTTTGTCCTTATTGTTACAAGCATACCATTCATGGAGAAATAAAAAAATAGATTGAATTTCACATTTCTACCCAAATATAAAAAATATATTCAAGATATTTATTTCTTTCTCTTTGTATGTATATATTTCAAAATATGTTACTGTCAATATTTCTTTTCGAAATATTTTGAAACAAAATCAAATAGTATTTGAAAGGTTCATAAAACAAACTATGAATAAAATGAAGCCATCTTTTCGGAATACATATAAGCCATATTTTAAAAATAGATCTAATAAGTTTAGAAATAGATCTAAATTGAGAAGTAAATCTAAATTGAGAAGTAAATCTAAGTTTAGATTTAGATCTAAATCATCTTTTCGGAATGTATCTAAGCGATTTTCTCCAAATCAGCATTCTTTTCGAAAACGTTTATCTCCAATTCAGCCTGGAGAGCAAATGGATTATAAAAATATTAGCTTAATTAGTCGATTTATTAGTGAGCAAGGAAAAATATTATCTCGTCGAAGGAATCGATTAACGTTGAAAAAACAACGCTTAATAGCTAGGGCTATTAAACAAGCTCGTATTCTATCTTTAATACCCTTTCTTTCTTTAAATTCAAAAGTAATTAGAGCCTAAGACTCCTCCATTTAATTGAAGCTGGGATATCTAACAAAGATAGTGCAGATTTTATTCTATTTTATTTCTATAAATAAAATGAAAAATTTCATTATCCAAGTCATTCCGAATTCATTTTCGTATTGTCTTTAGTTTCCCGGAGAATTTCCCCGGGAGATTGGGTGTTCCTATTTCATAATACAGGAATATTATTTTAGTATCATAGAGAAGCAATTATTATTTAATACAGCTATTTGTGCAAGTGTTTTACGATTTGTAAGCAACTGCCTTTTGTATAAAAATTGTATAAATTTATTATACGAGAATCCATTAGCACGGGATGCTGCATTAATCCGAGTAATCCACAAACGACGAAAATCTCTCTTCCGCTTAATTCTATCTCGGTGAGCGGAAACTAAAGCTCTCATTTTCTGTTGGTTAGCAGCCCTAAAAAGTTTTGAATGGGCTCCCCGAGAGCCTGATACAAATGCAAGAATCTTTTTTCGACGTTTTTTTGCGATATGCCCACGTTTAACTCTGGTCATTGAAGTTGATTCTTCATAAATGACTAATCTATTTTTTGATCAATCATTTTTCTTTTCAAAATAAAACTGATTTTTCTAATGTATAAAAAATATGACTCCAATGGCTTTTGCTACTCTAACCTTCCCAACCATAATTCCTTTCAGTTAGGCACCTTCCAAGTAGGCAGGGGATTGGACCTTGCATTTAAGTAATAAAAATAATATAGAAAATATATATTATTTATTTTCTTTTTTTTTTTTATTATGGATTTCTTCGTTTCTATGGTTATTTCTCTAACGGTAAGGTCCTCTCTATACGCCGGAGCCCTAAGATATGAGATGAGTATTTGGTAACTTGTATATTTTACCATCTCTAGCTCTACTCTTTCCCCCCCCGAATTATAAAGACTTAAAAGATTTATAGATAATTCTCAAGACTTAAAAGATTTATAGATAATTCTCAAGACTCAAAAGATTTATAGATAATTCTCAAGACTTAAAAGATTTATAGATAATTCTCAAGACTCAAAAGATTTATAGATAATTCTCAAGACTCAAAAGATTTATAGATAATTCTCAAGACTCAAAAGATTTATAGATACAGTAACGACATCTATTTGTGAGAGTTCGCAAGATAGCTGACCTTTTGTCCGTTCTCGCAGCAATATAAAAAGAATCTTTATGTTTTTTCAAATTGCTTTTTTTCCTCGCTCAATGGATTGATGACCATTCGCTACCAATGAGGAAGTGCTTTTCATCCTACGTAAAGGTGATTGGATTTGCATCAATTTAAAACCATAAATTTCATTTTCCCCGGTACAAGGAAACTGATAGATCTGTACTTTTTCACAGAAGAAAACTATTGTTCAATTTCCTGGTCCGTTTCAGCTTCTGATCCAAACGAGTCGCACATACACCCTAGCGCATACTCCCTTCCGTTGAGGACATCCTCGAAGAGCAGGAGATTTTTTTCTTTTTCTTATTGGCTGTCTCGCATTTCTAATAAGTTGTTGAATAGTCGGCACTTTTATATTCTATTTAGCGTTATCGGTTTAGACCTCATCTAAACCATGGTTACGTCCTTCCTAGTCAAAATAGTATGAAACATAGAAATTGTGAGTATGGCGCATAGAAATTTTACCATTTCCGATGACATTAAGTTTTTTCCTTATCTAGAATATTAATGGAAACGGAAACAAATAGAGCGGTATATGAATATTATGGCCTATCTTTCAAACTCAAAATTATTCTTCTGTTGCAATCTGAACAGCAAATGATGAACGTCTTTTTCTTAAAATGCGCAAGCATTAGGAGAAGACCAAGAAATACTGATATCTTGAGTCACTCCTCAACCTGGAGTACCCGCTCAAATCAATTTTTTTTGATCTTTAAATAAAAAAAAAAATGATAAAAAACGAGATTGAGAGCTTTTTTGGAAAGAAGAGAATAATAGTATGATAACAACGGGACCAATCCCGGACCTACCGACAGAACTAATAATGCAAAAAACCAAGGGTTTTTCTTCCTCTCTTAGCAGATGAAGGAGAATTTGTACTAAAATTTATTAAAAAAAAAAAGAATGGAGGATATGTAAAGATTTTTTTTCATTTAGAATCTAAATTTTATTTTGAAAAGAAAAAGATTCTTTTTTTTTTTATCGAGTAGACCAAAACTCATGTTATGAAAAAGCTGGAAAAATATGAGTTTAGGTTATAAACTCATATACAGCTTCTTCTTTCTCCGGAAGAAGATGATATGCAGCTTTTTTAATGGGTGAAATAGGAAAGTATGTAATGTAATGTAATGAGCTTGAATTTAACGAACATTCCAAAAGTTCCCTATCTGGGGGATGGGAAAGGAAAAGAAGGAGAAGAAAACGAAGAAGAAGAAAACGAAGAAGAAGAAAACGAAGAAGAAGAATACGAAAACGAAGAAGAAAATGAAAACGAAGAATACGAAAACGAAGAATACGAAAACGAAGAATACGAAAACGAAGAAGAAGAATACGAAAACGAAGAAGAATACGAAAACGAAGAAAACCCAAACCCAGAAGAAGAAAACCCAAACCCAGAAGAAGAAAAACCAAACCCAGAAGAAAAAAAACCAAACCCAGAAGAAAACCTACAAGAAGAGGAAATGTGGGTGGAATTATATTACAGACTATTTTTTGGAAGATACCTTTTTTTAGGTAGAGCGCTAGAAAAACAACCTGCTGACCAAATAATGAAATGCATGATTTATTTAAATCAAGAAGATCAAACAAAAGACTTCATGTTTTTTATTTCCTGTCGAGGTGGAGGAATGCTACAGGGCGTAGCTGTTTATGATGTTATGCAATTCGTAACAGGGGATGTATCTACAGCAGGCTTCGGGTTAAATGCTTCAATGGGAGCTTTCCTTCTACACGGGGGGGCGTTTACTAAACGAGTATTAAGCAAAAACGGTCGTATGATGATTCATCAACCTCATATGTCTCCTTATGATCGTCGTCGCCACGACGAATCCGGCTCCGATGCAGGGTTTATGAACCTATTGCGGACTTATATTTTAGAAACTTATATAAGAAGGACAAGGCAAGAACCCGAACTAATTGAAAGTCTCTTAGAAAGAGATATTTTTCTGGAACCAGGGGACGCAAAAGGTGTTTGTCTTATTGACGAAATAGGCGTAGAAGGAATGTCTTTGTCAAATCTATGGTCTTTTTATGACAATCATAATGACCATGAAATGAGTTATGACAATCATAATGACCATGAAATGGGTTATGACAATGATGATCTCTATCAAATTGGTGATGACAATGATGATGACTATGAAATAGGTGATGACAATAATGATGCCTATGAAATAGGTGATGACAATGATGAAAGTTTTCATCATGATTGTCAAGATCTCAAGAATCTTCAGTATCCTACTACGTCTTCCTGGCCTAAGCAGCCTTTAACTCCTCAGGAGTTAGTTATGGGTTTCGGAGCAGCAGGATTTGAACCTACGACCTCCACCATCCCCAGGTGGCACGCTGCCAAACTGCGCCATACTCCGTTATAATATCCAATATCGAATATCGAAGGTAAATAAATAGGCTATTTTTGCATTGGCAATTTCGCAAAAATAGTCGAATATAGATCAGATAGAATATATTAGATATATTAGAACGTAAGCCGCCATGGTGAAATTGGTAGACACGCTGCTCTTAGGAAGCAGCGCTAGAGCATCTCGGTTCGAATCCGAGTGGCGGCATTATAGTATAATAAGATACTATAGGTTAGTATCCCTTCCATATCTAATATCTATAGATATCTATTACTTATGGAGTACCTATGATAGTAAATTACTATCATTCTTTGATCTATGTCAATATGATTGATTACATATCAATCGATTTTCTCTTTTTCTTACGAAACGAATCCTATATTCAAAAATAAATGGGTTTATTATGATATTTATAACTCTAGAACATATATCAGCTCATGTCTCTTTTTCTCTTACTTTTGTGATTACTCTTATTTATTGGGGAACCTTAGTTTATAAAAGTGAAAAACTAAGTAATTCGGGAGGCAAGGGCATGATAGTGACGTGTATTTGTATAACGGGAGTATTAGTTTCCCGTTCGCTCTATTCGGGACATTTACCGTTAAGTAATTTGTATGAGTCATTCATGTTCCTTTCATGGACTTCCTCCATGATTCATATAGTGATAGAACTACGGGGCCAGGATGCTTGGTGGTTAGGTGCAATCACCGCACCAAGTGCTATGTTAACTCATGGTTTTGCTACTTTAGGTCTTCCGGATAAAATGCAGCAATCTGCAATGTTAGTACCCGCTTTACAATCTCATTGGTTAATGATGCATGTAAGTATGATATTGCTCAGTTATGCAACTCTTTTATGTGGATCCCTATCATCCATAGCTTTATTGGTCATTGCCTCCCAAATAAATCAAAAGATTTTTCAAAATTCACACGACCAAGAAAAAAAAGAAGTGAAACATACTTTTGACCTTTCACTTAGAAATTATCGTAAATGGGTCTTTACTAACCAATTAGACCAATTAAGTTATCGTGCTATTAGTTTAGGATTTTCTCTTTTAACTATAGGTATACTTTCCGGGGCAGTATGGGCCAACGAAGCATGGGGATCTTATTGGAGCTGGGATCCAAAAGAAACTTGGGCATTAATAACTTGGATTCTATTTGCAATTTATTTGCATACTAGAATAAACAGGGGTTGGAAAGGACAAAAACCGGCGATTGTTGCTTCTCTAGGATTTATTCTAGTTTGGACATGTTATTTAGGCGTTGATTTATTAGGAATAGGCTTACACAGCTATGGCTGGTTGCTTTAGTAACTTACTAAAGCAACCAGCCATATAACTGATTTTTACCTTACTCTATTCCAACATGCAACTAAAACATTATACGCCTCACAAATTGTGAAAACAGCACTAAAAAACTTAACTAACTTCCAGTTCTTCATTTTCTCCCAACGATTCTTCATTTTCTCCCAACGACTTAAAGGTCTATGTTTTCTTAGCTCAACTAATAGTCCGTCTATTACATCTCTTAGGAAACTTAGAAAATCGATAAGTTTAACTGTAATTTCATTTATAAGGTTTCTTAGGAACCTTCTAAAGTTGATAAGTTGAGTTTTCAACTTATTTATATGCGGATCTATCAATTTTCTCAGTTTCTTTTTAAGAGGAGTTAGAACTACTTTAAGTTGAAGTTTCACTTTAGAGAAAAGTTCTCTCGTCGATTTGATAACAAAATCCCTAAGTTTAGAGAAAAGTTCTCTCATCGATTTGATAACAATAGAGAAAAGTTCTCTCATCGATTTGATAACAAAATCTCTAAGTTTAGAGAAAAGTTCTCTCATCGATTTGATAACAAAATCTCTAAGTTTAGAAAAAAGTGAACCTATCCATTCCATAATAGAATCTCTAAGCGAGCTTATTATTCTTCTGAGTATTGTAAGAAGCTCTTTGTACGGGGAGGGGTCAGAAGGAACAGACGAACTTATGCTGCAAAAACAGTCTTCTTTTTTATGCTTTACCTCATTTAGAGCTTCGTTTTGTCCAGCAACCGGCGACTGTTTCGTACCCAAGAAACTTTTGGCATGATTTCCGAATTTTTGAAAAATCTCTCTTATCGAAATAAAACTGTGCCTTATAGAATATAAATGATTTTGAATATGTTCCCAATGATCTATTTTGGGATACATGCGTACCCTCAACATAGCAGATCGACTACCATTATTGGTATTCCACCAAAATCTATTCATGCAAATAAGATCTTCTAATCGATAACGAGGCCAAAGAAAACGTCTTATCTTTTGCCTTGTATCTACGATCAGATGTTCGTTTTTTTTCATTAGACCTTCGTCATTTGGTATCTCTTTACCATGAAATCTTACACTCTCATCCAAATGGTTTTCCAGATTCAAAAGATTCAAGATTCGAAATTCTCTGCGACGTCTTGGAAGAAAAAGATCTTCGAAAATGAAAGAACTCGAAATTTTTTCATTTACATCCTGTATTTTTCTTCGCCGTTGAGATCTATCAAAAAAATGTACAGAAATCTTTTTCTTCTTTAGTTTGAATAAAAGACTCGCAATTTTATATACAAAGAATCGGTCATTAAAGTACCCCGGTACAAGTGGCATAGATCTTCGGGCTGCCTCGCAAAAAACTCTTCGTATATCATTATGTTTTGGAAAGACACTTTTGAGATACAATACAGTCTCCAATAATTCGAAGTCAAGATCTCCGTTTTCGGCATATGGAAAAAGTAAGTTGGCTACAGCAGTCTCGTTGCCTAATTTTTTCTTATCAAAAAAACGAGCCGCATTTCTGAACTTGGAAACCCAAGGAGTTAGTGGCAGTTTTTCGAGCTCGAATTTCATTCTCCAAGTATAAATATTTTTAGCCATTTCCCGATAGGCTAATCTTTCTTTTTCTAGTTCTTTTCTTAGTTCAACTGCTTCTTGTCCCCCAAATTTAAGCTCCTCTGCCTCCCTTGCAAGGCGTTTTGCCTCCCGTTGAAGGCGTTTCTGTTCTTTCAGATATTGAGTTCTGGCAGTTATGGGATCGTGTATCTCTTGTTGATCGGCTTTCTTGGGTTTGGTCTTGGAGGGTTCTCCGACTTGTTTGTATTTCTCATCCAATTTTGATTTAACTCGGTCCCATGCTCTTTTATCACCTTGTGACGCTTTCTTAGCATCTTGTTTCAAAATAATCTCCTTTATTGCCATTCGCACTTCTTCTTTTTCTATATTGATTTTATCAATATTTAGTTTGGGAGAATAAATCTTATAGAAGTCTCGAACTAGAAAATCTCTGTAATTTTTTGTTCTTTTCGAAGATTTAGATTTACTTTTCCGACGTAATTCCTCCAATTTACGTCTCCTCTCTTTTCTTTTGAGCTCTTTAGCTTTTTGGGCAGCTATTTTTGCTAATTGTCTAATTCTCTGTTGCTTGAGAAATCTTTTCTTTGATTCCCGCATTTGTTGCTTCTTGTTTTGGTCATCTTCTTGTTTGAATGCCTTTTTCAATTTATCGACTTCTTCTGGAGAAGTTGCCGACTCCAATTTTATGTGGCGTTCCTGTCTTGTCTTCAGTCTCTCTTCCTTGCGTTTTCTTCGTGCTTCTTTAATTTCTTCAAGGGCCGCGACTTTGCTTCGCCTTTCCTCTTCCTTCTTTCGGAGACTTTCTATAACAAAAGCATCAACATCAAAATCTTTTGGTACTTGGATCTCTCGGAATCTCCACATCTCCTCAATTTGTCTTCTTATGATATTCGGAGGAAAAACGTCACCAAGTTTGTTTGCATTTTTGATTTTTTTTCTAAGATCTGGGAACAACCAGAATTGAAATTTGTAATATCGACTTTTTTTATAATATTTTTTTTTAGTCGCTGCGCAAAAATCGACATTCCTCTTTTTCTTTTTCGGAGAATCACAATTAGAATCACAATTCTTTTTCTTCTTTTTTGAAGAAAAAAACTTTTTCCAAGAAGAAGAATTTTTCTTCTTCTTCTTCTTCTTGCAAGAACCGGGATTTTGAAAATTAGTAATAGCTTGATAATCTGGTTCCGGTATATATTGAATTGCGGGTCCGTGATTACCCTCTTTCATATGATCCAGATAACTATATGCCAAAAGATCATATCTATGACGTTTGATCCGGTTCTTGAGTCGTGTTATAAAAGACGCAAAGCGCTTCTCTCCCAAAAACGATGCAAATTCAGTCCATCCCAACCGGTTGCCAATAACATGTTTACGTTTTTTATTTTTTTGTGGAGCTATTCTGTAACCAGCGCACCATTTTAACCATTGCTTCCAATGGTTAATCGTTAACTCTCCAGGATGCTCGCAATCCAATATTCCTTGTGAATTTAAAAATTCTTTCACATTTTTCTTTATAATAGGAGACGATGCTCTTGATTCTATTAGATCTTTGACATAGAATCCTTTCATATTTCTTATTTCTTTCCAGATTTTATGAAAAACGTAGGCTTGGGAAATTTCTTTTCCTTGGCGTTTGGATTCGGCGTTTTTGCTAATTGGGTGATTGCTATTGAATATTTTTTGAATTGTTTCAATATTTTGACTCAATTGCATGCAAAATTTCAAATTTGACTCGATCATATTGAACATACTTATTTTGAGATCAATAAGTATTAATTTCACCCTAAAATCAATAACTTTCATAAAATAGGGCAATTTCTTCCTAATGAAGCGAATAATTCTCTTTTGGAAAAGCGAACGCCAAATTTTGATTCGAGTCCACTCTTTTTTCAACCTGGATTTTATATCAGGAGAAGGTTGATCCATTATCTTTTGAAAATCAGCTTTCAATTTATTATAAATATCTAGATTGAAGCGATACTCTTCATTCATTTGGTTGATTCGATCATTCATTGTGGTTGTCCAATCATTTGGATCTGGAAGATCCAAATTTTTTTCCATCTGGATTGAAGACGGTTCATCTTCTACTATTTCTAAAGAAAATTGAATATTAGACGTAGGCCTAGTCCGAATGATTCTGATTTCTGTCCTAGTATCTAGGTTGATTTCTGCCTTATTATCGTTTCTCGTCTTAATATTCTTTTTTATCAATTCTATCAATTCGTGGATAGGTTCAATAATAGGTTTTGCCCGATCGGACGTATAATTCCAAATCCATTCGCGAATAGGTTCCCAAAAAGAAGGCACTTTTGGTGAATTACCAAAAGGTACTTCAATTTCTGTGCCATATATAGTTAAGAACCCAGTCGTCTTTTTATCAATGTCAGTAGAGTTAGATTCATACCAAGGTCTTAAGCGAAAAGGATATACAATCTTGATTTGTATACCTTCTTTTATGTAATCTTTTAGGAATTTTTTCGGGACATCCGGGTCCGTCAATTCATATCCATCATAATTACATTTGAGATATGATTCCTTTTTCAAAGTGGACCAATCCCGCTCCCATTCGGGAACTTGAAACAGTAAAGTACGACCAATATTCTTAGCTATTATTAAAATAGGGAAATACAATCGTTTCCTTAGATAAGTATGAGTAAACAAGAGAGAAGCTCTGACATAGTGAATAACTTCCCCGTCGAAGATTTGCTGTGTTCGACGGCGACGATCTTCTTTTCGTCTCTCGCGTCTCTCCAAAAATTTGTCGTAAATTCTTAAAGATCTTGAAGTTTTTTTTAGTTTCTTTTTTTGTTCCTTCTTAGAAACAAGTTTGTGATGTGACTTTTGAGTCATTGATTTTAGTCTCCCGAAAAGAATCGACTCTGGTCTCGGTATCCAGTGGTTGATTGCTGAAACTTTTCGTCGTTGAAAACGGACAGCCCCCTTTACCAAATCTCGACGAAAATCTCCTTCATAGGGATAACTAAAGACATATAGATCTTTGGATACGAGATCCTCTTCTTCATCCTCCCCCTTGTCCGCTCCTTCTTGTTCAGGAGTTTCTTCTTCTTCACGAACTTCTTCTTTAAAAGACTTAAAGAACCCTTTTTTTGTTGTTTCTAGCAACTCGTTCTTTTTTCGTTCTTCTTCTTCTTGTTTCTTTTTAAGTTCCTGGAGCTTATCAAAGGGTTTTATAATTATTAACTGTCGAGCTTTTTTTGGGCGAACTTCGAGACAATCTTTGACAGCTATAGGGTCGTGAACTCCAGATAATAGGGTAGAAGGCAATTTAGGAACAACAAACCTGTTAAAATCTCGGATTCGAGGTTCGCAATCATTAAGACGGTTCTTTTCCTGCTCCATCAATTTACTATAAAGGACATAAAGTTCATGAAAATCCGAAAAATCTTTCATATCTTGCTCAGATTGTTCTTTGTCAAACAAATATTGATCAAGATCAATATTTGATTCATCGTTCTTACTAGAAGAAGACAGATCTTCTTCTGAAATCTCTGCAAAATCCTTCAGAATATCCTTCTCTGATATTTTAATATCCATAGATACTTCAGAGTTTGAGAATCTATTCGAATTAATAAAAAAAAGTTGCTCATAAAGCAAAGCCTGCTCGGTAGGAAGAACACTAAGAAGCAATTCCCATTTGGTACCCGTAGTTTCAAGAAAAATATGCAATAAATAATTTGTTAATAATTTTTTATCGCAAGAAGCGATGCCTTCCTCTATTTTTTTATTTAAAGGCGCCGGGACCACTTCATTGAAAATATATTCTAATGAAGATAAATTTTTAGGATAAATTTTCTCATATTTTTTCTTTAAGTCCTCCAAAGCAGATTCATCCAACCATTTTCTTCTGTTCTGTTCTTCTAATAAGACCATACGAATTTTATCTATCCACCATTTTGAAATAATTTTTATTCGTGGTTGAACGATTCTTTGCTTATTTTCTGGTGGAATTAAGGAAATCCGAAACAGTCGGTTGGTAGAATCATGATTTTTATTTTGAGATTCCGATAGTTTCTTTTTTTGCTCTTTCAAGTCTGAATGGAGCATCCAGGGCGATTTAAATTGATTCATTGACCCACGGAATGGCCCGCTCAATAAAGGATCATCAACTTCTGAAAGGCGCTTTCCTTCTTTCGTTTTACGAAATCGAATTCTTTTTTCAATAATTTTGACAACAGGAGATCCATTGCTTAGAGCTCTCACCCTATTTTCAAGCTCTTCGCCTAAAGAAGTTTTCCTCTCCCATTTTTTTTCTATCCATTCATCAAGGTGATCCTGATTTGAATCAAGACTTTGATCACCCAAGTTTGCCATTTTAGCAAAGAAAGACATACTTGGCGGAGCTGTGAAAGAAATTTTTTGATGGCCATCACTGAGACAAACATCGAAGAAATATTCAGCAACTTGGCTCCTCACAGGGCCACGAAGAATATAATCACCAATACTCACGTATCGTAGGGGTTGGTTAAACCGATTAGAATCAAACAATATTAATGGCCACCTTTTGATTAGGAAAGGTGATAACTCTGAATCGGTGCTAGTCTCCAATTTATCTTCCAAAGATAAAATTCTCACGAACTTTCTAAAAGAAGGAGACAAAGGAATGGACGGCTTATTAACATTCTCCTCATTTTCTTGAATATTAATAGGAGTTTTAGATCTAGACTTATGTCTTTTTTTCGTTTTAGATGTTTTTAGCTCACCCCTAAAAGATTTTTTCTTATCAGATAACTCTAATGAGAGTTCTTCTAGTTCCTCTCGAGGACCTTGAATGAACGATCTTGAATCATTCCACTTAGTAGCGATGAAAGAAGGATTCCTCCCGTAGCATGCCAGCATGGCATATCCAAAGAAAAGAATTTGAAAACTGAAGGCGAAAAGTTCTGCCTTTCTATCCCTTTTTAAGGGAACATCATTTTCCACACGTGAACAAAAAATTTTCGTCATTTTTACGAAAAGAATTTGCCCGCTCAACCATCCGACTGCGGTACTCAGCAGAAATAAAAAGTTTCCGCTATATCTAAATAGCATCACATTGATTAATCGGGTATAGATAGATTTACCGAAAAGGGCGGGGTTTAGCAGTTGTAAAGCGACTCCAATAAAAAACTCTATTGCCGGATTTTGAAGCCGAGGGTATTTCCGAATCAAAGCTCTTTGAAAAATAAGAAAAAATAGAACGGGAACAAGCATGATTGTCATCAAATGGGGCTTCCAAATAGCTGCATAAATAGGACTAATATATATTGATGAGAAGATCACGAGTTGTGCCAAAAAAGAACCGCTAAGAATAAAATTCCCTGCAGGAACAATTTTTCTGTTGTCAACAATTTTGTTTTGAATCAAAATTGATCGAATAAAGTACATCTGAGCTGGACCAATTGGTAACGTGGATAAAAAACCATAATAAATCCCAAATAAAAAAATCGGTGTGGATCTTTGAATTAAAGGTATTATAGAATAGAACAGACTTGTAATCATAGTGTGGGTCACCTCCTAAGGTTATATTATTATTATTAAGAAGAGATTTTTCGTTTTTAATTTAAATCAATGATTTATTATTTCTTAAGTAAATCATAAACCATAAAATGGTTTAAGTAAACCATCGTGAATATTCGGATCAAAAAATCATGAAATTTCTCGCAATAACATACTATTCTTATCTCGCAATAACATACTATTCTTATTAAGAAGAGATTTTTCGTTTTTAATTTAAATCAATGATTTATTATTTCTTAAGTAAATCATAAACCATAAAATGGTTTAAGTAAACCATCGTGAATATTCGGATCAAAAAATCATGAAATTTCTCGCAATAACATACTATTCTGTCATCTATATATGATAATTAGAAGAGAATTAGTATTTCATAGAATATTGCTAACTATCTTACATAGATCATTAGGCGACACTCAATAATTCAATTAATAATTGATAGATTAATTAGATTAATGACAATCTTGGGTACATGCTCCCTAACTGTATTATATATATCAATTTATGACCATAGATCTATATAGAATATGTGTCCTATCTGCCAAATCTACTTTTAATATGAAAATTTTGATTTCTATAGAATCATTTTATAGAAATAGATTAATGATAACATGTATAAATTCTATTTCATGGGATATTCAACATGGGGTATTCAAAAAATGTATTAGATAGATCAATCTAATACAATATATCATTACGCTATACGATACTATGGAAATGTATCACGTTTCTTTGTTTATAACGTTGATTCATGTAAATGAATCTATTCAAAATTGACTGACATATAAGTGATACAATAAACTAATATTGTGAAATATTCCATGCCTTGATGGTGGAATGGTAGACACGCGACACTCAAAATGTCGTGCTAAACAGCGTGGAGGTTCGAATCCTCTTCAAGGCATACATATTCAATAGGTTGTAATGCCTATTGAATGAGCAATTCAATTGCAATTGTTCATATCAAAAAATCAAATCGAATTGATTGATATTATTTCAATTCGATTTGATTTTTTGAAGTTTTAAAGGTTTTGGAAAATCCGGACCGATCGAATTTGAACAAATAAAATAATAATATAGAGAAAGAAGCAAATGAAATATTTTTTCTTCGGAATAAAAAGTGTAAGAGAAAAGTATACTACGTAAAACCTAAATAAAGAGTAAACATAGTAGAGAATATCTCATCAAGTTCAAGAGAACTGACTTGGCTCATCTTACTATGATTACTCTTACATCAAATATCAATTTATATTGAAATTAATTAAAGATCTAGGCTTTTTTATTCTTATTTAATCCTTCCGCCAATAAACAATCAATAGCATTTGTAGAAAGCCATTTTCTTTTTAACAATGTATCGATCATTTGTTTAAATAACATTCTATTAGAGAAGAATAAATTTGATAAATATTCATAACTTTCGAATAGAGTTTTATAAATAAGAGATTCATTAGATAATAAATCTATATTTTCCCTTTCTCCCTTGAGCAAACGTTGTTTAAATTTATCATCCCGTGTTTTTTCACGGAACCAACGTTCACTTATCACCGATTGGGGATAGGGTAATACACGTCTCAATCGGATACCAATTTCTTGAAAGCGTTTGAAATTTTCAAAATTTTCTTTTTCTTCCATTTTAATGTTAAGAGGTAAATCGTCCTCATTAGTCTGAATTTTTATTCCTAGGGCTATTTTTCTCACCTTTTTACGCTTTAGAAGCGACTTCAACGTTTTTTTAATACTGATATTTAGCTCTCTTGTTGAAGAATAAGTAAGATAAATGCTCTTCACAAGTTCTTTAGGAACGAAAAATTCTCTTCGTTCAAAAGCAGAGTGCTTATTTAGAAAGCGAATACTCACGGGATCCCAAAGAAATCGACGAGCTAGACAGATTACCGGTGTATTTAAAGGTTTATACTCCATTGCATACTCTTCTGTGTCAAATTGATATATTCCCATCCTTTGAAACTTTTTGTATAATAATTTTGCTTCCCAGAAAGCAGCTGTCTTTCTTTCTAGAATATCGTCCTTCCCAGCATAAACAGGCCGGAAGTCGGGGCCAGACATCAAAAATTTCTTCCAATATAAGCTAGAAAGACGGGTTGGTCTTTCTTGAAACCTTCCAAACAGGTGAAGATAATCCAATAATGGATTTTCTATTGTTATATCTTTTATATGCTCAAATCGATTGCTGCGAATAAAACTAAAACGCCAGGTCCTAGAATCACAAACTATAGGAGTTTCCTCCTCTTCTACGTAGGAATTTTTTAATTCTTTAGATAAAACGATTTTATCTAGTATAGAAGATAATCCTTTTTGCATTATATCTTTTTTGAACTGAGGAGCAATTGTTATGTAATCAGAATTACCCCGATATATTGCCAACGACGGAAACTCTTCCAGAAGACCCTGTAAAAGATTCGAAGCCAGAATGAAATCATTCTCAATGAAAGGATCAAAAGGACGACTCCAATTCTCTTTATTTGATTCCGATAAAAACCAACAATCTTGTGCTACTGATCCGGCCAAGCAACCCAAAATATGATAGAATACGGTGAACTCTTTCGCAACTGTTCCGGCAATTGAAGGTTCTAAATACCATTGATGCAAATAGTTTGCCCTTCGACCCTCGAAATCTAGATTAAGTCTTAGGGAATTTTTTAAATACGTTAGTTTGTTTTGTATAATGGCTTTTCCTATCTTATAAGGAAGTCCTTGAAAAAATTCACTGAACTTCAGATTATAATTGCAAGGACCCCAATTTGATCTATACAAAGCTACTCCAATTAGATCATTGTCTATAGCTGAAGTATTTTGGCTCATGCTAATTAGAAATAGTTCATCAGAAAGTTTTACTAGATCTTGCGTAGTAAAGCCTTTGGTAGTTAATCCAAATTCATCATAGCAGTTCCATTCTTCTTTCAAGTAGAGCCCTTTGTTACGTAAAAGCAAAGGAAATTCTTTTTCTCGATATGGGGCAGGCAACTTTTTAGTGTTGATAAATGTATCAAATCTTCGTTTACTACGAGGAGGAGTTATTAGAACTGGATCAATTTTTTTTGGAATATCAGTTGAGGCAATAACAACAATATTTTGTTTGATGGTGGTTTCTTTTTCACCATCGATGGGATTATATGGATCCCCAAGGAGTTCTATCAATAATGCAATAAGGTAAAAGTAATCATTCAGTTCATGAATGCTTGGAATCCATATGACGCAAGGAGACATCAATTTTGCCAATTTGAGTGCAAATACGAATTGGATTACTCTTCTCGAAAAATACTCTGGAGGGTTAGGATTTTTCACTCGATCATACAAAAACTTATGAGGTTTTTTATCATAGTACTCCTTCTCAAGTAGGTCTTTTGGCCTGCCTGACCAGCCGAGAGACCTGAGGATATTTTCATGCTCAAGATATGATTGTTTAGCTGAAGATGTATACTCGGGTTCATAGCGAGACAGAAGTTTCTGCTGCCTCAAAAAACTTTTAGGAGATATTCTTATTAAAGGTAAATAAGAATCTGCTGCTAAACTTTTAGCCAAGTACGATCGTCCAGTTTCCTTAGGCCCTATCAATAAAATTCGATTCGAAAAGGACGGTACTGGGTAGAGTGGGTAAAATCTCACGTGGTCATATAAAGATGAGCGAATTGGGACGGAAGTCATCTTCTGATAAAAAGCAGCGAAGATCGGCATTTCTGCTAAAAACAATGAATTTAATTCAGAATTCATTAAGCCTATTCTATGAGTTAGGCCTCGCTGAATAAATTCAGCTAAATACCGAAAGTAAAGAACTCCTGGCTGTTCTCTTTTTTCAAATTCATGAAATAAACCAATAGGGGGGGTTAATTTCGATTCAAATTGAGAGATTTTTTCTTGTAGTAAAAACAATCGATTTTCTCTCAAAAGAAAGTCATCCACTTCAAATTCGTACAAAATTGTTTTTATAAGTGAGTGATATTTCCAACATTCTAGAAAACGCGACCGCAACCATTTGATATTTTTGACATACCAAATTTTCAATAGTAGCAATAATCCTATGTCATCAGGATCCGAGTTCAGCTCGATATAGTCCACAAATGTAAGCCAAGAACCATACCAATTTAAATTAGAAAAATTTCTAAGCATTTTATAAGATCTAATCATTTCTCCTACTCTCGCAAAGCAGCGGGAATTATACTCCAAAACTCTGATGAGATAGAAGTTCCTATAGAACTGAATCAAGAATAAGGGAATTATGGAGGAAATATAAAAGAAAAATCCAATGAAGATATAAAGAAAAATATCATATTCCTGAACATTTTGTCTATATTTCCATGTATCAAATGATATTGATAGATCCTTTCCCCGAAATACTTCTCCAAGTACGTTTTCATTTGTTGCTTGCCATAATTTGTCAATATTCCAGCGGGATAACATAAGATTCAATATGGGGAGAATTTTATCATTCAATATCGGGAGAATTTTATCATTCAATATGGGGAGAATTTGATCATTTAATATTTTGAGAATTTGATCATTCAATATTGTGATAATTTGATCAATTTTATCTCTAAATTCCCACTTTAGAAGTTTCCAAAATTGATGATAAAGTGTCCACAAAATATTCAAATTGTGATTCCAATTTTGCCTAAAATTGCCCGGGATTGATACTAATTGATTAATACTATTTATTGGTATTTCTATTTCCGAAAAAGTAGCTAAAAACATATTTTGAGTATATTTCCACCCTGTGGAAGTCAAAACCCACAACCATGACTTATATGTTTGAAACAAACCCCATTTCTCAAAAAGAATATTGATTTGATGAATATTGATTTGATTTTGATTAAAAGAAATTAAAAACTTTAGTTTTGAAAAGACTAACTTTAGTTTTTCTTTATCAAAAAAGTCACCTAGGGATTTGAATTCCATAAATATGGCTTCGTCTTCCATAAAGTCACCTATGGCTTTGTCTTCTATTATGTCTTTTAAACTTTCTGTTGAACTATATTTTTCTTTTTCTGCAAATTGATTCATTCGCAAAGATATTTCGGACAATAGATCATCTTGATAAGATTGAGTTTGAATAAGATCTATGTTGGAACTAAAACTCTTTTGAGAATACTGGCTAGAGATCTTTTCTTCTGAATCTACACTATTTAAAAAAGGATAGCAAGAGTTTTTGTCAAAATTGACAATTTGTAGGCTTATTAAAGGAGGTTTAGAAATATCTTCAATCGAGAAATTGATATTTCTACGAAAAATGGAATTCAAATTATCAAATAAATTAGACGATTTATGCAAATCATGAATTAGCACTTTGTCACGTAAATATTTCTCCAATAATATATTGACTTGTGACTTTATGAGTGAGATAGTTTCTTTCTCTGAGTACACAGCTCTCATTTCACTAATAGACGAAGAAAACAGATTGTTATGAAGGGAAACTAAATTTAATAATTGTCCATATGTTGCATTCTTATTTTTGAGATGAATCCTTTCCATGTAAGAAGCCAATCTTTTTTTATAAAAAAGACGAGGACGGTGTAAATAATCTAAAAATTCAAAGGTATTTGCTTTGTAAAAAGAAGCTCTCAATGAATTTTGGTTAGATAGTTTTAAAGGATTCAACCAATTGTCTTGATTATCGAATATTGCCGGAAGACCCGCGTTATTAAATAATTCCAATAATTCCATGTAATTTTTTCCATTATCGAAGACGTCAATAATCAATTCAATTATTGGTTTTTTCTCATTTAAACTTAATGTTGGTTTGTATTCAAGATTAGGAATTGATTTAGATTTTATGTCATTTTCATCAAGCTTGTCCCAGACATTTTCATTAAGCTTGGCCCAGAGAATCTTCGAATGATTAATATTGTTCGAGATAATCTTATTAATTTCAGTATCATGAATTTGATTGGGATCCCCAAACCAACCCCAAGGTTGAATAATCGAGAATTCAATTGGATCTAACACTTTCTTTTTTAAATTGTTTTGTTTGGAAATGGACAAGAAATATTCTAATCTTTGTTGAAAGTATTCGATCTTTTTGGATAATACAAAATTGTTGAAAAAATTTGGATTTCTAATCTGAACAGGTCGAAAAAAAGGGCGCTTCAACCATTCTTTCTGACACATTATCCAACTTGATGAATGCTGGTTAATTGCATCTTGCGTTAGATTATTCAAATTGTGACTTAAGGTTTTGATAAAATCGATGAATTCCAAATAGTATTTATTCTTATTCAATACTTTCTGTAATTCCAAAGAGTATCTTTGTAATTCCATATAGTATTTATTGAATTCCACATAGAAATATCCCAAATAGTTATGTAATTCCAAATAGTATTCATCCAATACTTTTTGTGATTCCAATTGAATATTATTCAATATTTTTTGTAATTCCAAAGAGTATTCATGGAATACCAAAGAGGATTTAGTCAATAATTCAAAATAGTATTCATGAAATACCAAAGAATATTTATGGAATGCCTTATCTAATTCTAAATAGTATTTATTCAATACTTTCTGTAATTCCAAATAGTATTTATTCTTATTCAATACTTTCTGTAATTCCAAATAGTATTTTTGTAATTTCAAATAGTATTTATTCTTAAATAATACTATCTGTAATTCCAAAGAGTATCTTTGTAATTCCATATAGTATTTATGGTATTCCATATAGTATTTATGGTATTCCATAAAATAATACTTCTGGAACGGTTCTAAATCGTTTTCTTCATTAAAATCAGATTTTGATACAAGAGGTGCCAATACGTTCTTCAAGAAATGGAATCTATTAAATGCTTTTTCAGTTTCAACATGCTCGTCAGCTTGAATCTTGTATTTATTCAATATTTTATTCAATATTAGTTGTTTAGTGTTATCATCTTCTGATGTTTTCTTTTTTTCAAAAATATTGAGTACCCTAAGGAAAGAATCATGCGTTAATTCATCTTTGTAATTGAAGAAGTAATTCAAGGACTTCAATAAAGTCTGGTTTGATAAATGTAATTCATTCACACGATCATCGATATCTAGGTCAATTTCATCATTAGGGTAATAAAGATAATTAGGCTTAGTTATTGATAGAGTAAATCGATCCGTTATTTTAAGAACAAATTTTTTCAATTGGAAATCATCGTTTAATGCTAATTGTTCTTTATTTTTATCACAGGATGAGGGAGATCTTGAAGATAAATTCGATTTCATAAATCGAATACAATTGAATTGGTTTATATCTTTTCTGATGTTCCATTCGCGATCTGGTAAAATATCATAATTTACAGAAGGATTTTGAAGAAATGTTTTAACCTTCCATAGATCAACAATTCTCTTCTTTTCTAATCCCCTGAAATATTGAAAGGCATCTTGTCGCCCTTTCCACAATTTGAATTTTTCACTCGGTTTATTAGTATAATTAATACTTATACATGATTCATCTATTAACAAATCCTCAAACAATCTTTGAAAAACTTCCCACTCTGAAAAGGAAAAAGATTCTCTTGCTTGATCTGATTCTTCTTGTAATATTTTTTCTTGTTCAAAACACGAATTTTGCAATTTTTTCTCCTCACGAAGTTTCTTTAGTCTTCGTATCCCTTCTTTGTAGCTTTCGATTTCTCGAACTTTTCGTTTTCTTTCTATATTTTTGATTTCTTCTGGTTCTGAAGAAAGAGCAAATTCTTTTTCTGCTTCAACTAGTTTTTCTTCAAGTTGTTCGAGTTTGTTTTCTACTTCCTCAATAATTTTGCTTCGACTAAGATAAAGGATTGAATCCCGCCATTCATAAAGGTTTTCAGGTTCTGTTTCAGGTTCCCAATATTCTGGAATTGAATTAAAAGATGAATCAATCTCCCATTCGATGCCATTAGATTCCTTCTCCAAAAGGCTTTCCCAACTTATTGTTCCTTGCTTCTCTGATATTCTATCATTTTTCTGATTCAGATTTGTGTTAGAACTGGATAAAATCCAAACATGTTCTTTTGGATTGAGCAAGCAATGTTGATATCTCCTTCGGACTTTTGGCGAAAAAAGAAAAAGATGCGGAACGAGCAACAAATTTTCCTTTCTAGCTCTAGCTCCAAGATGTTGTACAACCGGAAATATCTTCATCAAATTATATGATGATTTGTTTCTTTCAATTAATCGAGTATTTAAAAAATAGAAAAGTAATGGTAATGCTATTACCATTACAGCTTTTGTTGCTTGACCTTTTAAAATAAATATACGTATATCCCGTATAAGTAATGTACTAAGAATCCGAAAATCAAAAAGCTTAACAACACTTTCTCGACCAGAAAATATTTGACTTAGCAATCTCACCAAATTGGATTCGTTCCATGGAACGAATATTTCCATCATGTAATTTTTCAATTTCGACTGAACGCTAAAGGACCAAATTATTTCTCGGTTTTTTCCGATAGGATCCGTAGACCACGAGTTTTTATGTTTTTTCATATTATATATTTATTTCTAAAAAAATAGAGTGGAATTTTTTCTTATTAAATTGTATTATAACAAGAAAGAGGTAGTCAATAGCAACTTATTCAACTATTTGACAAATTTGTCAAAAAAAGTTTCTTGTTTTTTCTATAAAAGAGAAATAGAATTGGTTTATCATATTTATTAAGAATAAAATCACTTTACCATAGCATCCATGGCTGAATGGTAAAAGCACCCAACTCATAATTGGGAAGTCGCGGGTTCAATTCCTGCTGGATGCATAATAAACAGTTATTGCACTCTGCTTACAATATTTTTTAGATAAAAGAATCGCAGCAAGGTTATCTCGATTTAATTCAGTATCGAGATTAGATTATCTCCATCCATGTTTTGTAATTCTTAACTTCTTTATTTAAATAGAAGTTAAGAATTACAAATATTTTATTTACGCATGTTTGAACGACTTTTTCTCAGAATGAAAATCTATATTTTGGTACAAAATGAACTTCTAATTTAACGATCAAGTTGATTTTGTAATTAGAGGTTCATCTTATAATTTCAGCCTATTCCCTACGATTTTAAGAATATGAATATAAGGGTAATTCTTACTTTTTTACAGTTAGTAAGGAAAATTATATGCAAAAAATCTCAATCTCTAAAATAATGTATCCTGGGCAATTGCAACAATTGGATTCATTATTATTCCCAATAAAGTAGATGCTATTACACATATAATCATACTAAATTCGATATAATTTTTTGAGGTTGAAGAAGATAACCTATAATTTTGCACGTAGGGAGTTATTTCTTTGTTTCTTTCAGTCATTAATAACTTAATTATTTTCAGATAATAATATATGGAAATAGCACTCATAAAGAGTCCTATCGAAACCAATAAATAGGAGCCTGCTTGCCATCCACACCAGAATAGATAAAGTTTTCCAAAAAAACCTGCTAATGGAGGAATCCCTCCTAGAGATAGCAGACATAAAGATAAAGACAAAGCTGAAAAAGGGTCTTTCATATATAATCCTGCATAATCCCGAATGTTATCTGTTCCTGTACGTAGACTGAATAATACAATACAAGCAAAAGTTCCTAAATTCATAAAAATATAGAGGAGCATATAAGTTATCACACTTGCATATCCGTTATTTGAGTCTTTATCAATTATTCCAATAAGGATATATCCAATTTGACCTATCGATGAATATGCAAGCATACGTTTTATGCTTGTTTGAGTAATAGCAATTAAATTTCCTAATATCATGCTAAGAATAGCTGATATTTCCAAAAGAAGATGCCATTCATTCAATGAGAAATAAAAAATAATATCAAAAATTCTAGTGACTAAAGCTGAAGCAGCTACTTTTGAAATAACAGAAATAAAAGCAACGACTGGAGTGGGGGAGTTAGAGTCGAAAAGAGGAATTCTCCCTCCTTTCTCTCATTCAGAACCGTGCATGAGACTTTCTTCTCGCACGGCTCCTAAGTGATAAAAAAGATTTGCAGAATCGTTGGATTCTCTTTTTTTTATCACCTTCCTCGTGTATGTATAAGATTGAATCTATTCAATTTATATAAACAATAACTAATCCTTAACTTTGCGAGGAATCCTTACTCAGTGGTTATTATAGTATGTAAATCATTCTTTTAGAGTTAAAAAGAATAAAACCATCTGATTTAAATCGTTCTGAATAGTCATGAAACGCTCATCTTAGGGTAATCTTTTTGTCGACGGATGCCTTCTTTTTTACACTCGTAGTTTCTGAAGAATGAAAACTTACTATGTAGCATCTACGTTAAGAATAAAAATATTGTACACGTCATTAATCTGATCCTTTGTAAAAACTGCCCGTAATAATTAATTACTAAAAGTTCTTTATTGTGTTGGTGTTAATCAACACGATTTAGTTTTTTTCTTATTTTGCTTTACCTTAATTCAATTCAAATTTTTGGTAAAAGTGATGTCTTAGTCCAAGTGGGAATAACAATCTTTTTTTCACATGTCTATAAAGTTTTTATAAATAGAAACATCTCTAAAAAAGAGATTTAGAAATGTAATAATTTGTCAAACGAATCGCACTCCTTCATATACATCGGGGGTCCATTGATGAAAAGGAACTAAAGAAAGTTTAAATGCAATTCCTATCGTTACAGATAGAAGTGCAATCCAAATTCCTGGAGAGTTATACATTTGTGTATTTATAAGACCATTGGCTATTTCTTGAATTTCAATCTCACCTCCAGATAGACCATATAGCCAAGAAAGACCATAAGCAAGAATGGAAGAACTTGTTCCACCCATAAGTAAATATTTCATAATAGCCTCATTAGACCGAACATCTCTTTTGGTATATCCAGATAATAGATAAGAACAAAGACTTAAACATTCTAAAGATACGAAGATAGTTGTTAAATCATTAGCACCACATAAAAACATTCCTCCTAGAGTAGCTGTTAATATGAATAACAAAAACTCTGTTACAGCCATTTCTGTACATTGAATGTATTCCACGGATAGAGGAATACATAAAGTGGAACATAATAAAATGAGAAACCGAAATATTTTATTAAAATTGTTTGTTTGTAAATTGCCAAAAAAACTGATCGTGGGTTCTTCTCTCCATTGAAATAACAAAAAAGCTATACTTAGCACTAAACTTGTTAAAGAGATGAAATAGAACCAAGTTGTCTTTTTCTGATCAAAAATGACATCGATTACTAGAAGAAGAAATAGGCCGAAAATCAGGATGCATTCTGGGAAAATGGAACTTCCATAGAAGAGAAGCAAATGAAAATTTTTCATAAAAATGATTTAAAGGTATTAAAAATGCATTTTTCATTTTGTCCGGATCATTAGTTAGTAACTTCAATTAATATTCGAGCAACATTTTATTTAGAATCTCCTTATTATCATTATATCTATGATTTTTTTTTCATTCTTCTTTTCCTTTCGTTTTCGTTCCAATAAGATTTGTATAAATTTTAAGAAAATAAGTTTTCTTTTATTGATCAGAATGGAATAGATCTGTGGATCTATTTATATAAGTGGATTAACGGTAATGTGCAAAAGCTTTATTGGATTCCGCCATTTTATGAATTTCTTCCTTCTTGCGTATAGCATTGCCTTTCTCTCTGGCAGCATCCATTATTTCGTAACTCAATTTGAATTGCATATTTGGACCAGAACGTTTTCGGGATGACTCTAATAACCAACGAATCGCAAGTATTTTTCCTTCGTTCTCTTTTATTTCAATGGGAACTTGATAAGTGGATCCACTTACACGTTTTGATTTTACTATCAATTTGGGAGTTAATTTGTCTATTGCTTTCCGTAGAACAATTAGTGGATTTTTCTCTGTTTTTTCTTGAATCTTTTCTAGAGATTGATAAAAAATTCGATAAGCTAATGATTTTTTTCCGTTTTTAAGAATACGGTTAACGACCATGTTAACTAATCGATTATGGTAGATCGGATCAAATTTATCAATTTTCTTTTCTACAGTACTTTGGCGTGACATGAGTGTGAAAAAGGTTCATAAATTTATTTCATAAAGACTAATCATTACTTATTTCGGCTTTTTAACTCCATATTGTAGGGTGGATCTCTAAAGGTATCAAAGATCTCCCTCCAAACCGTACATACGACTTTCGTCGGATACGGCTTTCCACATGATTCTATCTGCATATATATAAGATATTCATTCTTATGCATAGAATTATGTTTACTCATTCTCAATTGAGTATCCGTTTCCTTTCTTTTGCTATGATTAGAAATCTTGTATTTTCTATATCTATACGATTAGGTCCTTAGGTTTTAAAAAGAGTATCAAAAAAGGAAAAGGTGTTTTAAATCAATGCTATTTGAATTGAATCTGCTCCAAAAAAGTCAAGACATTTCCAATTTTATGTTAACACACACTAAGTAAGGGAAAACTTATAAAATGAATTCAATATTAAACCTTAGACATATATTATCCTTATTGTTTTAGCCTGCTCTAGTCCCCTTAAAAAACGTTCGTTATTGGGTTAGCCATATACTTTACATGTTTTTAGCAATTGACATGGCATCATCATAAAATGATACAAATCTTAGATAAGAATATACAACGCACTAGAACGCCCTTGTTTCCGGTTTTTGACTGAGACAGCATCTAAGATTCCTCGAATTATGTGATATTTAACACCGGGCAAATCTTTGACTCTTCCACCTCTTACTAATACTACAGAATGTTCTTGTAAATTATGGTCAATACCAGGTATATAAGCAGTGATTTCATATTTAGAAGTTAATCGTACTCTGGCGACTTTGCGTAAGGCAGAGTTTGGTTTTTTAGGGGTGATAGTGGAAAAGTTGACAGAAAAGTTACCTTTACTGCCACTGTACAAAACCGTACATGAGAATTTCACCTCATACGGCTTCTCGTTCAATTCTTTTGAGGACATTTTTGTTTTTCGAGTATTCAATTTATAGTATATTCTATTTTTTGTAACAAAAAACTATTTGAATTCTTCGGGGTTCATTTTTCTCTATTAAAAAGAATGAGAGTGATAATCCTTTTTTTTATCCATTTTTATTCTTTATATTAACATGCTCATTTTTTATTGATATCTCGAAATATCATATCATTTTGTTTAATCACAAATTCAATTCAAAATTGACGGGTTAATGTCAGCTTATCCGTGTAGTTATGCATTATTTAACTGGGAATCAATTTGATAAAAAATTTTGACTTTTGTGCTTTGGTTTGGGTGGCATGATTTGGCTACTCAGAATTATTTCGATGGCCTATGATTAAAATGGTATCAATAGAATTATATGTTCTGAGTGACTGTGTGCACCAATCGGCAATATAAGCTAAGAAAATATAGGGAAAAGTTCTTTATTTGAAATGCAGCAATTTAGTTACAAATTTTCTTTTTAAGTAGAAAATGTCAATTTTCAAATTGTTACAGAATGATTTCATTCTTTTTTTGACGAGGTTTTGAAAGAGTATGAGAACAAGATATAACTTCCGAGGAATAATGATATAGTTTCGTTGAATTTATCGATTCTTTGGGAATGGGAAGTTTTTACAATTTCCCTTCTGGATAAGGATAGGAAAGGGATATAACTCAGTGGTAGAGTGTCACCTTGACGTGGTGAAAGTCATCAGTTCAAAACTGATTATCCCTAATTCTCTTTTTATTTCTGTTCGCTCTTTTTTTCTATTTATATCGTGAATAAAAAGAGGCTAGGGGGATCCCATTTATAATATATTGAATAATGTACATTTAATGCATCAGAAAAGAAGATAAAGTATAACGTATCATAGAAGATTGATATAGAAGATTGATACGTATCAACGTTTTAATGAACACTCTATCCTGTAATGGAGGACAAAAACTCATAATTCAGAATAATTCATTATTCTAATTAGTAATATATAGATTATTAATATATTATTATAACTATAACTAGCAAATGAAATGACAAAAAGTTTTTTGCATTTTATTTGTCTTGTCTTTTATTTGCTATCATTTTATAAGGTTAGTAGTTAAGACGTTAAGTTAACCTTTAGCAAGCAAAATTGAGCAAAAAAAGAAAAGATATTAATAAAAAAAGAACCTAAAATGATATTTTAATTTAATAAAAAATATTGAAAATTTCATTTTATTTTGAATATTGAAAAAAATCTTTTTTTCTTGAACTTGAATATTTCAAATGAATATGTTAGTTAATAATAAGTTATAACTTATTTAGATGCTTTAGAAAGTTATTTAGCTATTGTCTTGTTAGCTATTGTCTTGT